ATTTAGGGTTTCCCCCTATAATATCTGCCCCCCCAATGGGGGGGCCATATTTACCCGAAGGGTATAGTATCGGCCCGCCGAAGGCGGGCCCATTTCAAATATGTGTTATTAAATATTAATCTTCAGATTGAAGGGATTTGAACCCCCATAGCCCTACACCCAATGTAGATACGTTACCAATTACGCAACAATCTGTTAGATATATCAAGATTAAGTAAAATTTAAATCTAATAAAATAAAATTAAATAAATCAAAGTATTATTTTATAACTTGAAATCAACTAGAACATTGAGGGAATTGAACCCTTAAAGAACTAATTTGCAATCAGTCTATTCAACCATGAATAACAATGTTCTTTATATACATATATATTCTTATTATCGTATATTTTTTTTATGACAAACGTGACTCGAACACGTATTATAGTATTGGAAGTACCAGAGTTTAACCAAATTAACTTATTGTCACTTTATCGTAAATAAACACATATTTTCTTATTTTTATAAATCATATGTTATTTATATAACCATATATATGATAAATACCTTAATATTTTATCATTTACCTTTATCAATTTTTATATATAACATATTTTATATTTTATCATATCCCCCCCTATTGGGGGGGGAATTTTTAATAATTATCTATAACTATATCGGGGGGGTTATCTTTTTCTCTATTTTTTTTTATATAGCTATATTTAGGATATGGTTTTATTGTATCTATAGTAGCTATAGCAATCCTATTATGTACAAATCTAAATACAATAATATTTTAGGTTATAAATATAATATAGATGATATATACCAGATATTAAACATTATTTAGGTGAATTATGTCTTATAGTTCAATGGTTAGAACATTACTCTTCTAAAGTAATTATTTGGGTTCGATTCCCAATGAGATAATATACATGACCCGCTTATATCATATCTTGTTTTATTTATGATAAAATATATAATATATAGGTAATAATAATAAAGAAAAGGTATATATAAAAGTTATTTAGATTGTAATAATAGTTATATATTGGGCCCTTATATTTATCTATACAAAAATGTAAGTTTATATAGCTTAGTGGTAAAGCAATGTACTGTTAATACATCGATTTTGGTTCAATTCCAAATTTAAACGTAAAATGAATATATAATAAAGTAATGGTTATTATCTTAATGATCTTCATCATTATTTAAAGTAATTAAAAAATAATAAATAAAATGAATATAACAAAATTAAAAAAAACATCCAATTTAAGGAGTTATGAGTTTTTAAATTGATTTATAGGTTTTGTCGATGGAGAATCTAATTTTTTAATATCTACAAGAATTTTAAAAGGAGGACAATCTAGTATAAGTTTTAAATTCAGTTTTAATTTGCATATAGATGATATTAATGTATTATATTATATACAAGAAAATTTATGTATGAGTGATGTTAGAATTGAAAAAAAAACATCTACATGTACATTTTTAATAAAAAATCCTAAAGATATAGATGAACTAATAGAAATTTTTGACACTTATAAATTAAACACAGCTAAATTTTTAGATTACTTAGATTGAAAAAAAGCTTATAATATTTATAAAAATAGAAAAGGTAAAGCTACTGATGTATTTGATGAAATAGTAGTATATAAAAAAAGAATGAATAATAATAGAACTAATTTTAATTTAGAATCATATATAGGTATTAGTTGATCCGAACATATAAAAATTAACAAATTTTGATTATTAGGTTTAATAGAACATAAAGGTTCTTTTCACATAAATCGTGAAAGATTAAGCCCAATTTTTACATTAAAATTAACTGAAGTTCAATTACAAGTTTTAGAAGCTATTAAAGAATTCTTAATAAAAAAATTTAGTTTTGATAGATATACATTATATAAATTACTTAATGGTAAAGGAGAAGGAATAACAATAAAATATAGTAAAGCCAATCTAAAATCAAATACTAAACCTAGTTATATTTTAGGATTAAATGATTTTTATATATTATACCATTATTTTTTACCTTTTATAAGATCAATAATTCCTTTATTTATATCAAAAAAAAAATTAGACTTTGAGAAATTAGAAACTATAGCAAAAGCTAGATATTATGGTTTACATTTAGAACCTGAATTAAATAAAACACTTCTTAAATTAAGTTATACTATGAATGACTTTAATTTATCCCCCATTGGGGGATATAACCCCCCCGCTTCGCGGGGACATTTATCTAATGCAAAATTATCACCTCCAAATGATTTATTTACTGAAAAATTACCAAATGGTGAAATTAATTATAACGTTAGTGAATCTGAGATTAATAATTTATTATATAAGATAAAATATGAACCCCGGTTTAAATATTTAAAAGATGGTCTAGTTATAGATACATTAACAGGAAAAGTTGTTCAAAATAATAATAATACTTTTATTTATGAAGTTCGTAAACCAGATGGAACATTAGTATTATGTGTGAAAATTGAAGAGTTAGTTAAATTATTAGGTACTAGTAAAACTACATGAAATCGTATAATGAATAAACCAATTGTAATGGAAGGTAAATGAATGGTAATATTAAATCAACATGTAAGACGTGTTAAATTATATGATAATAACCAGGATAAAACCACAAACCTTTTAGGTGAGGATAAAGAATAGTATTATTATCTATTGTTTATAAATGTTCTAGCCTTTTATAAGGTAAGATTGTTTTAGATATTAAAGATTAGATATACGGTATAATATATCAATTTAAGAAAGAAATTCACTTACTAAGTTGGACTTAATTTAATTACTCGCTTTAAGCGTGTATAAAAAACGATATAATCCCCTCCGGGGTTATATTTTAGAATCCTTATGGATTATATATTCATATATGTACCCCTTAAGTTAAATCAACTAAAGATAATATATAAGGTATTAATAGAAAAGTAGGCTATTTTAAAAATACCCTGATATAGAAAATTTTATTACTTCAGGAAATATATGATTTCTCATATTATTGAATTATGCTCATCTGTTACAATTCCAATTTAGTTATTATATATTTTTTATTATTTTTAATATATGAATATATATAGATAAATATATCTATTTAAAAATGTTAAATAAAAAAAGTGTAGTATATATTACCATTCTTTATTGGGTTAATTATTTAACAGGTGCTATTAATACAGGTAATTCACTGAATGTGTGATACTCTGCAGGTCTAGTTAAAATTAACTCTAAGTCAGAATCTCTAGTATTTCTAGTTAAATTAGATTCTATAAAATCTGGAGTAACTTGGATTTCAACTTCCTCATTCTCTCCATTTTCTAATTGTATTTGTACACTTTTTAAACCAACTATAACTGATATTATAGATATAGCTGAACCTATACTACTAATATAGTTTCAACCAACAAATGCATCAGGATATTGTGGTATACGACGAGGCCAAATAATGTTTAATTGTTAAATTTCCTAAATTCCCCAGCATTTTTTAATCATAAAATTAGATGATTATCCATTATTTCGAGATAATAATCTCCCCGGCTACGCTGGGGAAATGATTAATATGTGGGGTTTCAGTTGCCCCATAATATCGCCCCGCCGAAGGCGGGGCCATATTAATAACCCATGCTTCTATTCGCGGGGATTATATACTCCATGGGAGTTAATTTATCCCGGCGGAGCCGGGATATAATCATGAGGGGTTTCACCCCTCTTAATTTAGGTATATTTATTATCATTTAAATAATAATTCTATATATCACTATATAGTTCAGACTATGTCTTTATTTAAAAATATATATTTTAAATATTGGGTACTCTTGGATAAATCATTTAAATCATTATTAATGTCCCGCTCTGCGGGATATACCGGCCTCCCGGCCGGCATTAGACATATAAATATATACCCTTTTTGAAAGGGAAAATTTTATTACATCCGATTATTTTATTTATTATCTAGTCGTTGAACGTTCATATAACTTTATTATTACCCTAGAATAATTAATGTAAAACTATATGCTTCGCTGCAAATTGTCTTTTTTATAAGATTTTCTTGCAATTCACCCAATCTATTTTTATTCTTTTATTATTATTTAATTCCCCCGCGAAGCGGGGGTATCCCCGTCCTTCGGACGGGCATTATGATGATTAATAACAATCATAAAGTTTATAAAAATTTTTATAAAGGACACCTAAGTTGATCCCGTTTAAACCTAAAAAATGCATAGGAAGAAAAATTATATTTACTGATATAAACAATAGTCAGAAATGAATTTCAGCTCAAACTTTGTTATATTGTAAACCGAACATTGCAGGTCCTCAGTAATAGTAACCTCCTACTAAACTGAATAATGCTCCCATAGATAATACATAATGGAAATGCTATTTTTAAATTATAAAAATATCTTGATATATTTATAGGTATACCCTAGATCTATCTCGATATTTATCATAAAATAAAGGACTATATTTTCATAAATAATGATACACTCCGTGGGAGTGAATTTTTTATTACGATTGACAAATAGTCTCTGAGAATTATATATACATACGAATATATATTTAGATTAGCCCCGCAGCTTTGCTGCGGGCGGCCGTATATAAATTCTGCGGATTATATATTTGAACTATAAAATAGTTACAAGTTTTACATATCAATGATATATACCGGCCTACCGGCCGGTAATTGATAAGTCTTATATATTATTTTGACTATTAATGAATAAATCCTGCCGAAGCCGGACCATAGTAAATATAAACTTAAAAATATATTTTCCCGCATATTGTCAATTTTATAAATCATTTTTTTTTATAAATAGATATCATTGAATTTTATCTTATTTATTTATAAAATTTTTATTTATTTTAGGTCGGACATTTACTATTAAAATCCGACGACGTAATAAGTTAAATTGTATGTATTTAATCGGAATAAATAAATTTAAGTAAAAAAATTTGGACTATATCTTTTAATAAGTAAACCTATCATATAAATGATACCCGGCTGAGCCGGTAAATTAAATACTATTAGATAGGTTATTTACTTATTAACACAACGTCTAGTCTCTACATAGTAAATAAACATTAGTACCCCGTAGGGATAATATACATTCAACTAAAAGACAAATATATATACCTTTGCCCGCAGCAAAGCTGCGGGACAGTTTATAAACTTACACGGTATTAATTTTAATACCCGTAGTATGGTTGCGTTCAGAAACCAATATTAAAACCTTCACCGTTAGCTATAATAACATTTGTTTTTACATATTATAACCAATATAAATAAAATAATCTCATAGAATAAAATGTATATTTATTCCAAATATGTGGGGGTTTCCGTTGCCCCATAATATTGCCCCGCCGAAGGCGGGGCCATATTGGATATTGATATCTCCTCTGGAAGAAAATATTTCCGATATTATCCCATATTGAGATATTCTTTATTTATATTTTTGAAGTGTGACCTCAAGACACTTGAATTTATGATTTACTATTTTAATAAATAAATAAATCAATGAAAAAATGTATAAAAATATAAAAATATAAAATATAAAAATATAAAAATATAAAAATATGTTTATAATAAAGTATAGATGATATATATTTTATAAAAATAAAATTACAAGAAAAGATATTAAAAATCTGAAGGATTTTGTTTTTTATATCATAAAATATATTGAGAGTATTTATAACCTAATAAAGGGTATAATTTAAAATGATTATTTAAAATATTTAAACTATGTTTATTAGAAATAAATAAATGGGTATTAAGATCATTAGAAGGATTAATAAAAGAATCATTAGTTTGTTGATCTATATTATGCCCGGCGGAGCCGGAATTAGAATTTTCTAAATATAAATTAATAGCTTTTAAAATATAGATATCTTTAATTTGATAAATTATACATTTAGGTTTAGTTCCTTTTATATTTTTAACTTTTTTAAATTCCCCATTTGCTTCTATAAATCCAGATAATCAAGCAGGGAAATAATAAGGAATAAATAATTGATTACCTCTATAATGTAAAGGATAATCATCATTATTATTATCATGATGATAAAAAATAGATGATAAATATAAATTTTCTTTATTAAGTGTAGTATATTTATTATTTCTTAATTTAATAAATTGACTTTTAGAAATATTATTATTATCATTTATAAAATATTTAGCAAAATCTAATTGACATAATTTATGAGATGATAATAAAGGATATTTAGCTAAAATAATAAATACTTTAGATAAATCTGATCTACTTGAAACAATTCATGTTACATATTTATGATTTTTTTCTATAACTTTTTTCCCACCTATATATTTAACTAATAAATCAATTAATTCTTGATTTGAATCTATATTAATTAAAGATATAAATATTCTTACACGTTTTTTTTTATCATTTATATAATCAACTGTTATAATACCTTTTCCTTCTAATAAACCTACAAAAAATTGTTCTATATAGCCCGCAGCTTGCTGCGGGCTAATATCATTTATTTTTAAATTATTAGACCCTATTCCCTTAGAATTTATCTCATTTATATTGTTTTTATATAAATCTATATTATGATGTATTAAACCATCTGAAATTTTGTTATTCTTATTTTTTATTTGTTTTTTAAATAATAACATATTTTTATATTCACTTAACTCTTTTATTTTTAAGTTAATTATAATTTTACTGAAAATATAAGAATAAGATAAGACTTTTATTTTCTTTTTATTATTATTTTTTATATTTTGAATACGATTTCTCGTATCATGGAACGCGACGTCTATGCTTGCGTTAGATAACATAACTCCCGTCACTGCCGTTTAAATACCTTCAAATTTATAAATTTTATATACAATATAAGTAAAATAAGAAATTTTTATATACTTTTTTATGTAAAAACTTAAAATATGATATATTTAAAATTCCCTTTAGGATTAATCCCTCCGGAAATAAATAGGACTATTTATTCTCATAACAAATTTACATTACATGGATTATCATATTTTTTCATAAAATTTTTAGTTATAAGGATCACGTATAGTCTCTGAGAATTAAACTTTATATGAAACAAGTTAATTTTCTGCTAATATTAATCTTGAAAGATATAATATGTGAGGTTTCCCCATAATATCTATCTAAAAAAAATACATTTTTACTTATTTAGAGTAGTATTATTATAAAAAATTACTAGCATATAGTGATCTTTAAAGTGGACTAACAGGATATTAATCCACCGACAGTAAATAAGAATAAGAAACCTAATGCAAATAACATAGGTACTGCTAATCTTACTTCTCCTCCATAAATAGTTGCTCTTTATTAACCTTAATCATTTCAGATTCTGTTATACATGATATAACTAGCTAGTTAAATAAATCAATAATATAACTAATTAACCCTAAAAGTTATTAATCATAGTTTATTATTGTTAAAGTTAATTTTAACTTTAAACCATTACTGGCTTTTGGATTAAACCTTAAATAATCATATTATACTTCTTAAAAATAGCATATAACTTAGATTATCAATGAGCGTCTAATCTCTACACTTTTACATATAAAATTTCTATATATATGATTTAGCTCGTCGATTGACCTATAATTATTACTTATTTTAATTATAGGTTTTCCCCCGAATTTGCCCATTTATATTATTAATATCATAAAATCCAACTTAAAAATTTTTTTTATTGATAATAATTTGTTGAACAGCTAATTTACAATCTTGCTAAAGGATTATTTTTTATTCAACTAAAAATTTTTATACCAGTTGGGACGGCAATTACCATTGTGAAATAGTAGATTAATCCTCTTTTATTAAATACATATAAATCCCTTTTACATAAATATAAAGTAAAATTTTTATGGGTTATAATAAAAAATAAAAGCTTAATTAAAAAACCTTTCCCGAACTATACGTGCTACTTTCATAGCATATAGCTCTCCATTATATATGTATATATATAACTAGATTCCTTCATTACATTTAATAAAAAGATATATAAAATATATCTATACGTTATAAAACTTGTATATTATTATAATTACTATGAATCTTCCGTTAACCTAATACTTTCGATATTAGGTCAATCCCAAATTCTTCTTAAACTTAAATATATATTTACTTAGGTTATTAATTTATATAATATTGTATTTTCCTATATATAATCAGCTACAATTATATATCAATGTTTTGTATATATAAAAATATATAACCATATAAATCTTAACTCAGGGATGAAATTAAAATTCCCTTTTTTAGACATGCTGTGGTTAATCTTAAATTACTTTAAATATCTAAGTCTAATGTTTTACTTCAAAATATAAAATATCATAAAAATTAAATATCTAGAATGTAATTTTATACAAATATGATTTTAAAAAATAGGGTTTTATTTCAGATTTTATTTTATTTAATTCTATATTACTTATAAATATTCTATATTTATATTTACTTTTAATTAATTTAGTTTTTATACCAAATTTAATATATAAAATATTATTTAATAATATATTATCATTAATATTAAAATTATCAGTACATAAAACTAAACCTTTATTACGTCTATAACTATTACTCATAATTAAATGAGCTAAAACAACATGATCAATATGATCTAATAGATCTAATTTTATAGTTTTTTTATTATCTATATACATAATATTTTTAATATCATTTAAAATACTTAAATTACGAGTAATAAATTGTATATCATAAATAAAATATGATTTAGAATGTCCAACTATAGATTTAACTTTTTTTATATTTTTAGTTCTATAAGGTATATTAGAACAAAAATAAGATATTTCACAAAATATTCATCAGATATAAATAAAATTATTGATAGGTTGTTTAAATCCAAAATATGGATTTCTATATTTATGACTTTTTATTCATGCATTTGATAATATTAAACCAATTAAAATACTTTTATGATATTTACTTAAAATTAAGGATTTTCTTTCATTAGAAGTAATAATACCCTTTTTTAAATTAAACGTTAATTTTTTATCATTCTTAATTCCCCTGTGATCGGTAATTTGTATTGGTACAAGATTGTTAAATACTATATTTATTTTAGATTTATCCCGTTTGACATTTTGTATATGATGATTAATTTTATATTTGGAAAATATTTGAAGGTGTAATATATTACACATTAAGTTTAACAATGAGATGGCGCACGTAGCCGATGTGAAATAAGCTCTAGTATCAATATCTAATCCTACTACATACATATGGTGCTAAGTATTTTTTGTTTATAACATATATACTTATGGACTATATCTTATACTTACTCATTATTTAAATAAGTATCACCACATATAGTCTCTGAGGTTTCTTTTTATATGACTAAGAATAGCACATATATATAAAGTTACCAGCTGATTATTATATTTATTTAAATTATAACTTTAAAAATATAAAATAAAGTATTAAATAAATAACAAATTTTTCAGCTTACAGTGATGTTTTATTACCTTAAATTCACATTCAAGGAAAGCCACTATTTGACTTCAAACTAAAAAACCTAAAAGACCGATTGATCCCATGGCGTAAAGCATTCCTATTTCACCAAAGATTGGCTTCTTACTATATGTAGATACGATATGTGATATTATCCCAAAACCTGGTATTATTATAATGTATCTTTTTTGTTTTTTTTGGACTATATCTTATATTTTATTTATTTCCCATTATCTATTTTTATTAATTTTATAGATGTTTTTTTAATTTTATTAATATCTTCTATCGTTAATTTTATTTTATTTTGTTTAATTACAAATATTTTTCTTGTTAATATATAATTTAAATATTTATATGATACTAAAGGATATTTATTAATATAATTAATTATAAATTTAAATATATTAAATGATTTAGTTATATATTTATATCTATTTTCATTTTCTTTTATTATTGAATATGATTTATCTAAAGGGTTTATAAATTTATTAATTTTATTTAATAAATCAAAATTTTCATGTATTAATATGAAATTTAAAGAAAAATCAATAATATCATCATAATTTCTATCTTTATAAATATTGTGTATATCTATATTAAAGGAACCAGTAGAATCAATAAAACCACATAATCAATGATTATTAAATTTTATATTTAAATCAATAAAAGAATTATCCGTGGATGATTCAGGGGCCGAAGGCCCCCCATTATCATAATGAAAAGATCCATTATGTTTATTTAAAAATAAAGTACCACATTCTTGTTTAGGATTATTAATTAAATTATTCATAATTTGATTATATTTATCAAAAGTTTTTAATTTATAATTAATTAATTCTAAAATAAATAATAAACCTTTAGTATGAGTAATTATAAAATTTGTACCATTTTTATATGGTGATTTAATATTTGAATCAATATTTTTAACTTTACCATAACCTATTTGTTTTTTTAATCAATAAGCTGCTGATATATCATTAGAATGTAAATTTATAATTAAATTACCTTTATTATCAAAATAACTATTACCATCAATTAATCCAGCTAAATAATGACCTAATTGTTCATTATTATTAGGTTTATATTTATTAGGTAAATGTTCTGATATAGTTTTATTAGTTACTAAATTTATTTTATTTGATATATGATATTTTTTTATAAAAATAAGGGATTTATGACATAAAATATTATTGCTTATAGTCTCTGGAGATTTAATATATTTATCCCTTTGGATATTAAATTTTATTTCTTGCTGATTAACCCATATATATAACATTTTTACTTTTTCTTTAATCCATTTAGGACATTTAAACATGTATTTATATATATTCCATAATATGGAAAAAGAGTAAATTTCAGCATATAGCAATATTAAGAGGCATACATATACCTCTGGGTGCTATTATATAATGCCGGCCTACGGCCGGTATCGCCCCGCTTCGCGGGGCGATAAAAATAACCCATAATGAGATCCCCCGCGTAGCGGGGAGAATTAATAACTTATCTATTTTAATATCTAGTTATATCAAATTGGATATTTTATATATAATATGGACTATGTCTTTTTATATATATATATATATATAATATTTCGCATATAGTCTCTGAGATATCTATAAAAATTTTACATATGACATTTAATATGATTTATAATTTTACCCACCGAAGGCGGGCATAGTTATCTGCTAATTATTTTCCTAGATAAATAATAATCTCTTCATTATTTTTACATAATAAACTTTATTATTTATTTATCTATATTTAATATTATAACTTTATCCTTATAAAAATAATAGTAATTAAATATATAAAAACTTTTAGCATATAGCGAAATTTATGATATAAACAGTAATAATACTGTTGATTTATCCTTAAAAAAAGATAAATATCAATTTAGGCCACATTTGACCAAAGAATCCTAAATATAGCCCCCTTTGGGGCAAATATAATCCCCGGCTACGCCGGGGATATATTAACAGTTTAACTGTTATAATACCTATAAAGTAGGTATTTTATCGACTGTACATTAAGCATCATTTCAGATACCCACAAGTGAGCCAGTCTGTAGCGATATCTAATACTACCGACGGTCTTAAATAAAAAAAAAATGATAATCGATCATTATTTTATTAACTCTTAACCGTTTTCACTCGCATCGCAATACTTTATATAATAAATGGATAATTAATCGCGGGGCGATACCGACTTATAGATAAAATTCATTATAACATAAAATATATTATTCCTCTCAGAATAAATTAGTTAAATTTAACCACTTCCGCCCGCAGCTAAGCTGCGGGCTTATATATAATTTTATAAAATCATATAAGTAGTTAATTATATTTATTTTCTTATTAGAGTTACATAAATATAATAGATTATATATATCAATATATATGCCCTATGGGCGTCATAAATTAACTATCACTAGATATAAATAATATATCCTTCATATAGTATATGGTTAAGAAGCACTATAATATGGATATATTTTATTAATATAGTCTTATATATTTACTTAAAAAAATATTAAGTACAACATTTGCTATATTAATTATTTAGTCTTTATATTTATTAAAAATAAATAGGTATATAACTAATTTATATCTTTATTTCAATTCTTTTTTTTTAAAATAAATGTTGATCGCCATAGAGTATTCAATCATTGTTTCAAATGAAAGCCCCCGGCACAGATCGTAGCATGCTACTTCCATAGCACTACGCTCCTCTAGTAAAATACTCAAAAAAATATATATACCCTATAAAACAATAATTCAGGCGGCCATACATTATTAATATCATAAGGTATATATCCCGCTGAAGGCGGGTATATATTTTGATTTTATGGATTATATATCATCTATTTACTCGCTTTGCGAGAATTTAATGTATTAAATTAGTGAGTAAGTAAATCAATTAAAAATTTATTAAAGTTTTATATCGAAAGTAGTTTTAATCTTGTGACAATTATTATGTACAATTATGCCGGCCGTTGGCCGGTATCATTTATTATTTACTAAAGATGAAAAATAGGAGATATTATGGGAAAACCTCAATTATGGGCCCGCCTTCGGCGGGCCTATATTATCTCCGGCGTAACCGGGGAAATATTTATCTTTTATATATATAGAATCATGAGTATTGATTAAATTAGAAATATCATCAAAATCTAAAAGTTGATTTTTACAAATAGGACAAATATGACCGGCGGAGCCGGGATTTTGTTTAGATATTAATTGTGATCTAATATCTCCTTTATATGTATTAATTAACATAGCTCTTTTAATATATGGTTCTGGATTAGTAAACATACTATAATTTTTAAGTGAATTAGAAGGTTTTAACATAAAATATGTTACATTATCCATAATATCAGTTAATTTTTTAATAGATATATTTTTAGTATCGGATAATTTAACTGTCATAGTATTTCATTTATTTTTATTCATAAGTAAATTTTTACACATTAATGCATAAGAATTTTTATATTTTCTATAAATTCATTTAGTAATTCTACCAAATATGTAATAATCCATACTATGTCTTAATGTATATTGATTAATAGATGGTATGAAATAATTACCCCAACTATTAATAATTGGGTTTATTAATTTAATAAATTCAATAGGTGTTAAATTTATATAAGATAAACTAGTAATATTTTTAATATTATTTTTAAATTTTTGTATACTTTCTTTCGAAGGATATACGTACAAATTAGTTCTATAAGAAAGTTTAGTAGATAAAGATTTAGGTACTTTTGTTAATCAATTAACTTTATTAGGAGAAATTAAATGAAAAGTTCAACCTAAGAAATTAAATTTAGCTCCCATACTTCATTTTATAATACTTGTTTTATCTTCATTAAGTTCTAATCCTCTTTTTTTTAAGAATTCTATTATACTTATTTTAGTTTTTAAAATATCATTATAATCTAAACTCCCGCCTTTGGCGGGTATAAAAATAAATTTATCAAAAAATCTAATAAAATGTATATTACGTAAATTAATCTTATATTTATCATTTTTAATAAAAGATAATCTTGCATGATGAGATAGTCCATCAAGAGTTCAGTTAATTAACATAGGTGAAATAATATCATTTAGTGGGACACCTTTTATATTATCCTTAAATAATACTTTAGTTATAAATCTAGGTCTTAACTTATTAGTATCTATATTATTATCTCAATTTAATCATAAATAATTAGTTATATAATTAAATTTATGTATGTCATTTTGATTTGAATCTTTTTCAACAATAGTAGTTTTTAATGAATTATATAATAAATTTATAAATTTTAATGGAAAAGGAACATTATCTAATAATCATTTATGTGATATATTATTAAAACATCCTTTAATATTACCATTTAAAACATAATTAGTTAAATGATTAAATTCTCTTTTCCCGCCTCCGGCGGGCATAGATTTAGTTGAAGTTTCTGTTATATCTACATTATGGGGGGTTTCACCTCCCCTGATTATATCCCCGCTAAGCAGGGATAAACTATCTTTTCTGGCTAATAAATCTCATATTTGAGTAATAGCATGATTAGTATTTCTACCAGGTCTAAAACCTCAAGATGAAGTATCACCACAAGATTCAAGATATGGTTCTAATATAATTAAAATAAGTTTTTGAATATATCTATCATTTAATGTTAGAATATCTAAAGGATGTTTTTCATTATTAGCTTTTGATATATAAACTCTTAAAACTTTATTTGATTTATAATTAATTAATTTACTATAATTAGAATTAGCTAACATATTAAATTTTAATTGATTATTTTTATATTTAACTAAAGTATTGTAATTATTTAAATATTCTTTAGGATTATTTATCATTAAATTATATTCTTTTATAGCTAATTTAGTTATTAATTTACCTATTGAATTACTTTTTAATAATTTTCTACTTATTTCACTTATAGTTGTTAATTTACCTTTTCTTTGTTCTGCAAGATTTATATTTCCTTTTTGAAGATTTATAATATCTTTCATAGGATGTTGATTTAATATTTCTGATATTATGTGGGTTACACCCCCATGATTATCCATTAATTTTTTATTATTTGTTAAAAATTTTTTATTTACTTTAATAAATTTTCATACTTTTATATTATCATAACCTGATATATATATATCTTGAGATTTAAATGTTTTTTCAACAGCATAAATCTTAGTTATTAAAGAATTAAAACTATTATCGATATTTGTATATTTAAATACTTCGGATCAAAATTTAGGATTTTCTATAATATGTCTCATAGTTTTTTCAGGATTATAATTATATTCACCTTTGGTGTGATTAAATACTTTACTTTCACTTTCAAAACTTAAGTTTTTTGATATATTATCTCCCCGATAAGCGGGGGATATACCCTGCCCCGCTTCGCGGGGCAATTTGTATTGTTTCATAAAATTTTTATATTCAGATATTGAATTTTCTAATTTTAATAAATAATTATCTCATTTAAAACCTTTAATTACATTAGATGATATATAAACCGATGTCAAAAATTGTCTTAACCTTATCAATTTAGGTATACCATAAATAAATTTTGAATGTAAATCTATACCTTTTTCAATACGAGAATCCATAAGTCAGATTCTTTTATTTTTAGGTAATTTATTTTGATATTTCAATTCTTGTAATGCGGCCAGAGATAATTCTTTCTCCAATTTTCAATAATTAATTTCCAAATTAGTTAATTGATTACTATTTGTATTATAATTACGTCTATAAATTATCATATTTCTATGATGACCATATTTTATACCTATATTCGTATATCCGTCAAAGACGGGTGATATATAAATATTTTTTTTACTAGCCGTCTTAAAACAGACGGTCTGAATTAATCTTTTCTTATTAATATACCTATTAATAGCAGATGTTAAATTAATATAGATCTGCAAGATTAAATCCGTCCATGTATTTTGTGTGTTGTCCAAGCTATAATAATTAGCTTTCTCTTTAGGGAGTCAGTATTTAAATATCGGCCATATAGACCTAAATACCCCCGCTATGCGGGGGTATTTATTTAATACAGTTGTCATTGGGATTATTTCTCCGCTCCTATTTTTATTTAGATAAATTATCATTTGTGTATTATTACTAACTGTACCCGAAGTAATAAGATAGTTCTTTATAACATAATTTTTCAATGTTAGCCCGATATTAAGAAGGTCAACGAAATAGAATCCATAAACAAAGGACTGTCTTTGTGACTTAGACTTACTATTTATAGGTTTTTTATTAATTAAATCACCAATAAAAGCATTGATACAAATATCAATTAGGCCTATTATATACACAATAACGAAACCTAACACACTTTTGTGAACGCGCACGTACAATACTGGGTCTCCTCCTCCTGCGACTTCATAAAAACTAGTATTAAAATTTCTATCCATAAGAAGTAAAGTTACTCCTGCTGTTAATACAGGTAAAGATAATAATAATATAGCTGTAAAGAAAAGTAGAGTCAATCGTATACAAATAATAATAATTTTGAGATTATTATTTCTATCATTTTGAGATTATTATCTCTATCATTATTTATTCTTCTTAGAATTGCTCTCCGAACCGTACATGATAGTTTCCCATCATACGGCTCTCACTGTTAACATCTTATAAATCATGATATCTTATATTATTTATTTTTTTTATTTTATCTAAAACTACCCTATGATCTTTAATATTTATATTGAAATAATGTCTTGCTATTCAAGATTTAGGTATATTTAAATAAAGATCAGTCTTAGGATCAGTTAAATATTTACCTCATTTTTTAAAAGATTTAGCCATAGATTTAAATTTATGTTTACGACTTAGAGTTAATGCACAAGATGCTTGTAAATATCAAACCAATGTAGATAATTTACTATAATTAGTTGTAAAACTATAATAATAAATTAAAGAATTAATTTTGTAATTATAAAATTTTAGTATATCATAATGTGTTCTAACAGTTAAATTACCTATACCTCAAGGTAAAACGCTACCATCTTTTTTTCTTTTTAAAATTCCTACTTCAATTAATGAATTAATAATTTTAGGAATAGGTGCATTAACTATCATTTTATTATTTGATACTTTTTTATTATCATTTTTATTTATTATTTCTAATACATTAGGTTTTAATTTTCTAATATTAGCTCCAAGAAAGCTAAATTCTTTTCTTAAATTAGTTATTATTATTTTATCATCATTAAGTTCTAAGCCTCATTTTTCTTTTAAGAAAACTTTAACTAAATTCTTTATATCAAGGCAGTCTTGATAACTTCCAATAGTTAAAATAATAAATTCATTATCATATCTTATATACTTTATTCTTTTATTATTATAATGCCCGTCATAAGGACGGGAATTCAAAGGATATTTTTTTATTTCTGAAATTTTATTTATTATATATTTATCTAATTCATATAATAATATTTTAGATAATATAGGATTAAGGACATTACCTATACCTATTTTATTTCTTTTCCCGCCTCCGGCGGGCATAGTATTATCATCATATATTATACCAATTCTTATTAATTTATATATTAAACTTATTAAATTAGAATCTCCTATTTTCTGTTTAATTATATTAATTAATTTATCATGTGGTATATTATCAAAACAATTTATGATATCACTTTGTATAACTCAAGTATATTTTGATCCAGTTAATCAAATATCTCTTAAAGCCATATGAGTTGATCTATATCCATAATCCCCGTCCTTTGGACGGGGATACGAATTTAAGAATTCAGATTTTCATATTGCTTCAATAATAGACGATACTCCGGTTTCAATAATTTTATCCTCTATATTTTCTATTAGATGTTTATTATCTGCTTTTGATATAAATCTTATGGGTTTAGGTTTATATTTACCATTAACAATATTTTTAGATATATTTTCAAAATATAACATTTCTTTTGTTATATTTATAGATTTACTTTTTATAGAAATGTAAGTTCCAATTCAAAAGTATGGATCTTTAAATATTTCATTTAATTTATAATATTTTTCATCTTTTGATTTATAAGATTTGATTTTAGTTATTAGAATGTCAGTTAATTCATTACGTTTAGTAATTTTTTTATATGTACTATACATTCTGATCAAATTCAAGTTAACACTAGTGTTCTTCAGGTTAAATTTATAATTCCCCCGTGGAGCGGGGGTATCCCCGTCCTTCGGACGGGAATTGCATATATGTTTGATATTACAAATATTATTCCCTACTATAACACCTCCGAATACGTTTGATATTATCATATTATTAACGTTTATTTCCCGAATTTGTGTACTTTGTCCTTTTTCCCCGCCTACGGCGGGGCATGTGTTATTGATTTTAGTTGTTTGCTTATCCCAATTAAGGTATTGTAATTTCAATAAAGGTATCTTATTTTGAGAACCATACTCTTGAGCAAAATAGAATATAGCTTTAAGATATATTGGGTTTAATATTTCATGATTTACCAATAAGCTTTGTTTATCTCCTTGATAAGTATCAAATTTATTAACTTCAACATGATCAATTTCTTTGGCAATAACTCATAAGAGTCATGATCCTCTCGTTTTATCGCTTTTATAACCTGCTATACCATATAAGGTCTTATTAGGTTCCTTATAGGCAGTTATATAAGATATATATAGATCTTTTAAGTTAAAGACCTCTCAAAAATATATAATATTACCCACAAAGTAATATAAGACAAAATACATCCTAGACGGCGCACTCGCTCAAACAAATAATGGGGCATTTACCATATGTAATCCAATAGTACGCATGTTTAAAAATGTTACTATGAAATTTATTGCTCCCAATAGACTGGAAAGACTCGTTAAATGTAATGCAAAAATTGCTAAATCTACTGAAGGGCCTGAGTGGGCATTTATTGAAGATAGTGGTGGATAACAATTTGTTTGTAAATATATAACCTAAAAAAAAAATTATATATATCTCTCATATTTGAGATTTTCAATATATTACTATATTGTTCGGACTATACTTTATAATAATATGCCTAAAGAGGATATAGATCATATTATATATTATCATTTGTAGTCTCTGATACATATATGCCCACCGAAGGCGGGATATATTTTATTATATATGTAAGCATATAAACCTATTATAAAATTTATTACTTTATATAAGGATAAAAGTATTTTATAAATCATTTTATATTTTATATAAAATTAGGTTTTTCACGCAAAAAATGATATTTAATACGGCTTAAATTTTACCGTTCAACCACTACCTGCTCCTTGCTCTATTAAAACGGATGCAATGATACAAACTAAAGCTGGTGGCAGGCATCAAAAACTTATGTTATTCAATCTTGCTTCCTATAGACGAATGACAATCAAAATTGATTATCAAGCCCCAGGACAGATCTCAGCAAGCGCCTCTCAACGCACTGAGCTCTTTGATAAATACTTATATTTTTTATATAAGTAAATCATATAAAAATATGATTTTATAAACTTTAAACTATTCAGTTAATACTTATTATTTTTTATTTAATTCCCCTGCTAAGTGAGGATATCCCCGTCCAAAGGACGGGTATTCTCCATATCTTATATTATTATCTATATTTATAAATGATTCTGATGTATTTATATCTTTATAAGATTTTATATGCCCGGCTACACCGGGTAATGATGATATAATCTTAAAAGGTGGGATTTTATTATTTAAATAATGACCATGATTATTTCTTATATTCTCTATTTTTTTATTATATTCAATAAAAGGTAAAGAATTTATAAAAAAACTATTATTATTTAAATATTTACTAGGTTTTAAATCTATAAAAGAATGAGGTATTAATAATTTACTCATTTGTGGTATAGATATTAAATTAATACCTGGTGATTTTTTTAATATATAAGTATTAGAATTAGGATCAATATCCATAAATAAACGTTTAAAATTATGAAAGAATGCTCTAGAATATTTTTTAAAGATTCAACGTTTTAAACATTTTTTAATATATAAATCTAAATTTCTACTTAAATAATTAACATCACCACCAGGTGAGAAATAATAAGCCCATTGATAAATTTTTAAACTTAATAATTTAAGAATTAAATAATCAGATTTATACGTATTTTTTATACTTGTAATATTTTTTATACAATTCCTAAAACTTTTTGTACTATTTTTAGATGGATATATATATAAATGTTTATTTTTATGAGTATTAGATTTAGTTAATCAATTCCTACCGAAGGCGGGTATTTTATTTGAAGGTTTTAATAAATGAAATGTTCAACCTAAAAAATCAAATTTTTTATTCTTTATATGCGATGTAAATTCTATATAAAGATTTGATTCTTCATCCATAAAATTTAAACCTCTTATATTTAGAAATTTTATAAGGTTTGATTTTATATCTAAATGGCCCCGCGAAGCGGGGCTGATTATATCCTTAGCTGCTTGCTGCGGGCCACTTATAATTAAAATATCATCAATATATCTATAAATAGAGAATAATTTATTATCCATAGTAGTTTTTAAATAATCATTAATACCATCTAAAGTTCAATTTATAAGTACAGGAGAAATTAAATTACCTGAAGGTAAACCTTTATTTTTAAATTCAGGATATGTGGGGTTTTCCCACTGCCCCTTTAGGCCATATTTCCCCGAAGGGGATAACATCGGCCCGCCGAAGGCGGCCCCATATTTATTTTTATCAAATTTTACTCAAACAGGTGTTTTCAATAAACTATAAAATAAATTATAATATTTATTAGGTATTGGTGTATTTTTTAATAACCATTCATGTGATATATTATCAAATAAATTATCAATTTTTATATTATAAATAAAAGAATTTTGATTTTGATTTATTTTTCTAGATAAATGATTATAAATACTAGATATAGCTTGGTGTGAATTTCTACCAGGTCTTAAACCAAAAGAATTATTATCACCAATAACTTCTAAATAAGGTTCAATAATATTATTTAAAAATAATTGAACAGTTCTATCTTTTAAAGTTGGAATACTTAAAGGTATAAGTTTACTATTAGATGATGTATAAACTTTTAAAATAGGATCAGATTTATATTTTAATAATTTAAAATATTTTAATTCATCTAAAAGATATCATTTTAATTTATTATTATTTAATATAGCTTTATTTTTTAAATCATTATAATAATTTAATGGATTTTTTTTTATATTAGATAATCTTAATTTTATATTATTTATATATAATTTCCCTGATTTACTATTTAATCATATTTTATATTTTTCTCTTTTAGATAATTCTTTATTCATTTTATTTTTCCTAATTTTAGCTTGATATGTTTTATCTTTTTGTAAATTTATTTCCTTTTTTAAAAATTTCATTTCTTTCTCTAAATAATTTAAAACTTCATCTTCATTTTTTATTTCTTTTAGTAAGTATTTAAATGCCTTATTATCAATACCAGATATTTTAGCACTATCTAATTTAGATATATTATTAATAGTTAAAATTTTTAATATTGGTGATTCAAGACATTTTAATGCTATATTTAATATAATAGATCAATTATCTTTATTATATCTATCTATATGTTGTAAATTTTTAGAAGTAAAAGGACTAATTAAATTATAAGATATATGAAAATTATCCCAGAGATGATTATCCCAATTATTTTTATTATTATGTCTACAGTTATCTGCGGGTCAAGATAAAATATCTTTTAAATGTATAATAGTATTAAAATTTGGATTAAATAAAGTAGAAGAAATTAAACCTAATTGTAATTTTTTTAACTGATAATAATGATTAATACCTATATTTAGATTTTCGTCTAAAGTAGGTCAATTATACCCGCCTTTGGCGGGATTTTTAATAGTTTTATTTATTATAGGAAGTAAGGTGGCTTCCAACTCTCCACTATTCTTTTCTAACTTATCTAAAACAATATTTATTTTAGCTAATGCTTCTTTATCTATATTTGATTTACATCCCATAGATTTTAATTTATCATAAGTTATAATTGAATAATTTCTACAAGCTCTTATATTATTATAAGTATAATGTTTATAATTTATCATGGTTTTATTAAAACCATCGTACTTATTAAAATTACCCCGCACTGCGGGGTATCCCGGCCTATGGCCGGGATTTAATAAGAAGAAAATATCCAAATAAATATGCTCCATAAAAATTAAGATTAAATTATCTCACGAATAAGATGATTTATATCTATTATCTTTATTTACAATAGTTCTTGTATACTCCGCTGCTATATATAATTGAAATATAACCCATATAAAAACATTTGTATTTTTTATATTTAATTCCCCCGCTAAGTGGGGGTACCCCCGTCCAAAGGACGGGGATATCTTATATCCTATAAAACAGGATATATATATATTTTATATTTATAAAGACATGGTTAAGCAGGTCAACATATACAACTCCTAATTGTTTAAGAATCCCATGGTTGCTAAGGGACTTAGTTGGGTACACTAATTTTTTACATGATTTATTGGTATTTCCCGCACCAAATGCCATGTCTACGGCTCCTATAAGAATAGGTAAAAAGAAGTTCAATCACCTTCCATAATATTACATATACCCCCTATAGGGGATATATAAATACATTTATACCAATTTAGATAAAACTGGGAAGGTATAATTATATTTTTCAATATAAATTGGACTTTATCTTCATCCTTTATATAAAAGGAGTATTACGTAAAGTCTCTGAGGATCCTATACCTTGTTTTAACAAGCATAAATAAAATGATGACCCCTTTGGGGTTATCATTTTCCTGGGGAAAATGATTTTATTTATTTTCGTTTCCTGCTGATTGTCCATATATTTTAATAATATGATTTAACATATTTATTATCTTAAAAAAGAATTATAATTTTTAAAAATATATTTAAAAATAACTTACAAAGTTATTAAACTACATAAATAGCCCCGCGAAGCGGGGCTGATTATATCCCTTAAAGGGGATATATTAATATGAAGGTAATATATAATTATATAAAATTTTAGGATTTTCCAGCATATAGTAATATAATAATAGATAATTTTACAATTTAATAATGATGATGATAATCAATGATTCCCAAGATATCGTCTCCGGTAATATCATTATTAAGTGTTTAAAACACTATCCACGGCAACTATATACTTATTATATATATCTTTATAAATGATCTCATTTTATATTAGTTCTAGTTTTACTAAAATTTAATATAATTTTTTTAGTTAACATTAGTTTTTGAATCTCATTAGCTTTATTATTAGATAATGATACTAATTTAGTTATATCTTTATAATCTAAATATTTTGAAGATAATAATGTAAAATTATTTAAATAATTTATAACTAATTTTAAATGATCAATTTTATTAACTATAATATTAAAATTATAATAAAGATTTTTTTTTTTACTAATTAAATTAGAATTAAATAAATTAGCTATAGATATCATAATATTATAATAATGACCTATATTACGAGTTAAAGTACCTGCATAACCAGGTTTATTATAATCAATTAATAATTTAGTTGAATTATATTTATATTTTAAATTTAAATTAAAAGATAAATTAACAATTGTGTTATTCTTTTTTTTAGTTAAAGTAATATTAAAATTACCTTCTGCATCAATTAATCCAGCTAATCATGAATTAGATAATAAATTTGATGTATCTAAAGATTTAACTTTTATAGAATAATCTTTACTTATTTTATTAATTATTATAACTATTAATTCATATTTTGGTGTTCTATAATAACCATTAGTTAATTCTAATATTATATATATATCTTCTATTTTTTTTATATGTCACATATAAACTTTAGAACTTTTATTATATTTAATTATTCCTATATTTAATATATTATATATATAATTAAGTAAAGGTAAATCTTTATTATTAAAAATAATATCTATAGTTGGTGAAGTTTTATCATCACCTATTCAAATTGATCCTTTACCTTCAATATAACCAGTTAAATATGGACCTATAAAGTCGTATCCCCGTCCGAAGGACGGGCATTCTTTATTTCTATATAAATAAGTTTCATATTTAACATAATGAGATATATTTCTATATATATGATATAAAATAAGTATATTTTTTTACCACTATGGATGGAAAACAGTTTCACAACTGAATCCCCCAAAAGAACTGAACGTACATGTCACCACGTATTCAGCTCACCAAAGTAAACAATTAGATATTATCTTATGTATTTTCTTATACCATTGATTTTCTAATCGCGCCTCTATGATTTAAATTTAGTATTTACAACTTTATTTTTAGAATGATATGCATGTATATATAATAATTTTTTAGGTATTAAATAATATTTAGTAGATATAGAATTAGTAACTATATGAAAAAGATATACTATATTTTTTTTATTTTTTATATTTCCATGAAATTTTAATTTATATCCGCCTTTGGCGTAATTTTTCATATTTTTATCTTTAATAATAAAATAATTATTAACAATTAATTTTTTACCTCAACGTTTATGTTTTCTATGGGCTCATTTTCAAATCATATTATATATAGCATTTTTAACTTTATTTCTAAAATGTGATGAATTACCTAGATTATAATAATTAGATCAATTTTTTAATATAGGATTTAACTTAATAATTAAATTATAAGAATCTAAATTTGTTGATTTTTTTATTATATATTTAATTTTATTTATAAATTCTATAACTTTATATTTATTAGGGTAAATAGCTATATTTTTAGTATTATTATTATATTTAAATGTATAATTTAAGAAATCTAATTCCCCCACGGAGCGGGAGTATCCCCGTCCGAAGGACGGGGATTCTTTATCTTTAAATTTAAATAAATCCATTTTATAAAGTATTAATCCTCTTAACTCTAAAAATTCTAATATAGCTGGTTTTATATAATTTAATATTATATATCTTGATCTAGCTAAAATAACAAAATAATCACCATATCTAATATAAGCTAATTCAGATGATATTTGAGTTACATTTTTTAATTCCCCCGCGAAGCGGGGGTATCCCCGTCCGAAGGACGGGCATTCTAGATGATTGGAAATTATCCCCCCAGGGAGATGATTATCCCCCCGGCTACACCGGGGGGAAATTATCCTTTTATTATTTTTAGTTATAGGATACAAAGATTTTATTATTGTATCTTCTAAACCATTAAGAGTAAAATTTATAAGTGTAGGTAATATAATACGTGGGGTTTCAGTTGCCCCATAGTATTTGCCCGCCGAAGGCGGCCCCATACTACCTTCTATATTTTTTAATCAAATTTTAATAAAAATTTTTAATTTAGAATCTAAATATAAATTATTTAATAATCATTTTTCATTTTTAAAGAAACCCTTAATATGAGAATTAAATATAAATATATCTTCACTCATAACATTTAATTTATATCTTAATTCTGCTATTGCATTTTTTTAGTTCTATTATATCTAAAACCATAATTATGTAAATCATTATTTGATTCAACTAATGGTTCTAATACTAAATTTATTAATTCTTGTAAAGCTCTATCTTTCAATTGACTATTTGAAGTTATTTTAAATTTTTTAGGATCGTTAATTACATTTTTTAATCATATAACTAATTCAATTTTATCTTTATTATTAATATTTAATATAAGGGGTTTACCTATAGTATCGGATATTAAAGATTTAGATAGTTTATGAATAGCGAATAATCTAAAAAATAAAGATTTACTTAAAATAAGTTGTTGTTTATATACTTGTTTACTATTTAAACCATAGTTATTGGCTAAATTACATAAATATATTTGTTCTTTGAAAACTTCTTTATAAATAAGATTCATAATCGAATTATTTGGTCAGTTTAAAACATCATTATTCATATATATTTGTCTCTTAATATCCGTTTTTGATAATTCCTCCTTGACAGTTGAATAATGACGTACATTATATATGTAATTTTTACTAAGGTATCATGAATTCAGCTTTTCTCCAAATAGAACAATATTTGGCTGATATAATTTATCCCCCAAAGGGGGATATAATCAGGGGAACCCCCCTAATTTATCCCGGCTACGCCGGGATATAATCATGCCCGAAGGGCATAATTTATCAGTATCTCTAGCATTACCTAGAGCATTTGCTTTCTCACTTTTCTTGCCCCCGTGAATGTTATTAATATCTTGTCATAAACTTGAAATAATCCCCGCGACGCGGGGATGATTATCTCCCCGGCTACGCCGGGGAGAAATTAATAAGTCATTAACATAATATAAAATTTCTTTTATATTATCATTCAAATAAATAATAGTATCCTTTAATTTTAATCAAAGTACTTCCATTGTGTTCTCAATTTTATTCAATCATTTATTCTTTCCGAGGTTCCCGCATTTGATAGGATTTTTCTTCGAATATAATATCATTATATTCTGAATTGTTATTAAGTCTTCTTCTGTATTGGTATTGACCCTGTTTGTGGTTTTGAAATATATGCACTCATTTATATTTCTTACAGTTAAATGGTCTCCGAATAAATAAAATAAGGAATATTCGGTAATTGTTAAACCAATTTTAAAATAAAGATTCACTTTCGTTAAACTTAAAACAATTATCCGCCCGCAGCTTTGCTGCGGGCGTACTAAAGTTAGAGATAGTTTACTAAATCCTATTCCTATTAAGATATTTCTCCATTTCACACAACCTTCAGAGACTACCTCGTTGGATAGCCCCCCTGTGTTTATCTCTTCATGTATTAATATATGCCGGCCTATGGCCGGTATCGCCCCGCGTAGCGGGGCGATTATTAATAAACCACACATTGAAAATATTATATAAATATGGCCACCCCTATTGGGGGGGGCTGATACTATACCGGGCGGAGCCGGGTTAATATTAAAAATCCTACGACTACGTCGTAAAAATGCTCCAATTAATACTGGCATAACAAATAGAAAAATCATCCCGATCGCGTGTCCAGTCACAAGAACATTAAAAATCTGATTATTTCCATTTAAATATTGTGGATTAGGTCCTGATAATTGTAGGGTCAATATTTACTAATATTCTTACTGCCCTCCAAACCGTACGTGCAACTTTCACTGCATACGGCTTTCACCCAAAATGATAACTTATGATTTTTTTACTTTATATATTCTTAATTTTATATCTGTATTAGAACAGAATCTGATAAATATTATATAATATAAAACTATATTTAGGTATTTTTTTTAGATATTGTTCCATTTTCCATTTTTATATGTATAAATTTATAAATTAATGATATTGCCCCGGCGATATCATCCCCTCCGGGAATGATATTGTTAAATAACATTTTATATATTTTTTTTCATGAATAAATTTTAAATGGGATATACTATCAAAAAATACCTCCGTTATATTAATTTGTATTATATATTTATCCCGCTTTTGGCGGACATATGAGGTAGTTAAATATAAGTCTTTTAAATTTGTATGTTTAGATTTTTGTAAAGTATTTAAATAACATCTAAAACCAATGCTAATCCTCTTTCTATTATTTTATCTTTTTAATCCTTAAAATTTTTTGGTTGGTATTTACCAGATATAATATCTGAAATTAAATCATCTATTATTAATTTATCCCCGGCGTAGCCGGGGATATAACAATTCCCGGAATAGGATAACTTATATCCCAAAGGGTATTTATTATTATCATCTTTTATATATAAATTATATATTGTAATACAAAAATAAGGATTTTTTTTATATATAAGTATTATTTTCATAAGCTTTTAATTCATTTATTAAAATGGCGTTTAATTTATCTTTATTTTTTATATTAGAGAATGGTTTATTTCTATTTTAAGATTTTGTTACGTACATTCTTAATAAATGCCCCTCCTCCTACGGAGGAGGGGGAGACCCCCGCGGAGCGGGGGAATTAACATTTTGGCTAGATCACTTCATGTTATACATATTTATAAATATATTACTCACTACTATTGATCCTCCGTTTGCGCATAATAATCTATTAGAGGCGCTTAAATCCCTTCTTAATTGTATGTTTATTTTTAACGTGCTTCAAACCTTAGCTGCTTGCTTTATTATATTATTAAATATACATATAGATTTATATGACAATCATCCTTTTCAAGAATAATATATACGAATGGAAATATATATTACATTAGATGATATATTCTGTTCACAATCGACTTAAGAATACAGGCAAATCTTTTCCTTGTGTAAAGTATCAAGTTTGTTAACCTCAACATAGTTTGATTCCATAGGGTAGGGATCTGATAATGTCGATTTTATTTTACCTACCCATTTATTTCCTGCTATACCATTTATATATTTATTAGATAATATAAAGGCAGAAATACTGGAGATACATAACTTTTTATAAAAAAGTTCTTGAATATGTATATGAAATTGCACTGATTCACATCAACATACAACCGACAAAGGCGCACCCATTCTTATTATAACTGACATACCTGTCGCTACCATAGATGCAATTAAACCATATCCTAGATATAATATAGCTATATCTTTATGAGATGTACTATATAATCAACGTGTTATATACGTCATTTGTTTATTCATATAAAATTTATTATTTTTTATGAAAAATTTTAAAACAAAAAATATACCATTATAAATTTATTACTTACTTACCTATATATTTATTTTTTCTATTTTTTTTTTGATGATTATCCCCCGGCGTAGCGGGGGGGGGAGATAATTTATCCCCGGCTACGCCGGGGATATAACCATGAGGGGTTTCACCCCTCTTAATTTAGGGATAATTATATGAATATATGACCGTACTAAAACGGTAAAATTATAATTAGTCCAAGGCTAATTATCTATAAAATTACATTGATTTTTATTACATATCTTTTCAACTTTATAAATTTAAGTACCTCATCAATAACATATTATGTATATAAATAATCATAATATATCTAATACATGTAAATATATAACTGTAGTTTCTGCAAATACATGGCTATTATTCGTGAAATCATAATTATAAATTCTTCAAGAACAAACGGCTAACATTGCAATCAGAGAACTCATGTGGACGAAGTGCAAGCCTGTAAGAGAGTAAAAAGTAGAACCATAGACTCCATCGGTAAGAGTGAATGAAGAGAACATATATTCGAAATATTGTAAAATAACGAATATTACTATTAATAAAGTAGTAAAAATAAATCCGTATAAAGTATCTTTTCTATTACTATTAATTAAAGCATGATGTCCCATAGTAATAGTAACTCCAGAAGCTAATAAAATAATAGTATTTAATAAAGGTAATTCACTAGGAGATATAGCTTCAATACCCGCAGGAGGTCAAGCCATACCGATTTCCATAGTAGGATTTAATGAAGAATGTAAATATGCTCAAAATAAAGAAGCAAATATTAAAATTTCACTAACTACAAATAAATAAAAACCTTGTGTTAAACCAGTTTTTACAGCTTTAGTATGATCTCCTAAATATGTACTTTCAGCTATTACATCTTTAAATCATAATGTTAATACATATATTACATTTATTATATTAAATATAATATATAAATTATTACTCATATAATTATGTGCAGTTAAACCTATACTTAATGCTAAATTCATTAAAGCAAATGAAGTATATAATGGTCATGGTGATGGGCTTACTAAATGAAAAGGATGTAATTGTATATAACCTCTTATTGAATTTGTCATTTTTTTTTTATTTTAAAATATTGATATATAAATATTTGGGTTGAGCTAAATTGGAATTGAACCAATATGGATTACTTAAAAGGTAATTGTCTTAACCATTAGACTATTAGCTCATTATATACAACCGATTATATGGGAATATAGATATATATTTGCCTTCGGAAAGAATTGAACTTACACCAGTCGCGCTTCAAGCGAATGCTCTACCATTTAAGCTACAAAAGCAAATCAAGAGCAAGTAGAATCGAACTACTATAACATGTGTTGAAGACATGGACTTTACCATTAAGTGATACTCTTATTATAAATTAGGTCATATAGGAATCGAACCTATGGCTCAGTTGTGTAAGAACTGCGATTTCACCTCTAATCGAATAACCTTATACCTTATAGGCATTATATATGAATATATATAAAATATCTGATATAAATAGATATTCTTTATAAAAATTTTATTATTAACCTAATAAAGGATAATTTCCACCGGCGTAGCCGGTGGATAATTAATTAAACTGCGTATAATAATAAGAAAGCTATCATTAAAGCGAATAATCCACAAGCCTCTGCTAAAGCGAATCCTAAAATTGCTTGTGGGAATAATGTTGAACGTAATGAAGGGTTACGTGATGTACCGTTTATTAAGGCTACGAATACTAAAGCGATAGCTATTGATGATCCACCTAAAGCTAATGTAGATATTCCTGCTCCTATGTATTTTGCTGCTAATACTAATTGCATTTTTATTATATAATCATACCTTTGATAAATATTCTTCAACTATATTTCTTTATTTTATCTTATCTCATATATATATTTTATTTATAACATTAATCTATTTATTTATTTTTTATCATAATATGTCAAAGGTGTATATGTGCCGTCTAATTTATTACTTGAATTATGTTATTCAATAATTAACATCTGATTAATTGGTAAAAGGTTAGTAAATTATCCCCCGCTTTGCGGGGGATGATTCACCCTCCGGGTAAATTACGTTAGAAGTGGTTGGGCCAAACCCATCTATGAAACTATTAAAAGTAAGCCAGGTAATATGACACCGGTTTATACCCAACAAAACCCCTTACGTGTTCTTCTTTCTTATATGAATATATGAATATATCTGATTTTTTAAAGTAGGTAAATCTTTTAAGATTTTATCAGTTAAATAAACTCCATATCATAATAACCTATTAATTAATTAATTAAAAATATAATATAATAGGATAAAAGGTAAGTTTATAAGGAGAGAATGTTTTATCTCCTTAAAGGAGTTATAATTACTATTTATTACCAATATAGAATAAAATATTTTCTATAGTTGAAATAACAGGTACTAAAATAAGGAAGTAACTGAAGTAATAAACAGTTGCAAATTGACCTAATACAATAAATGGAACTTCAACATGTAATTGACCTAAGTTACCCAATAATAAGAAATTAAATACAAATAAATAGAAAGAGAATTTAGATAATACTTTGAATGTATTACCTCTTATAACTGATCTATCTGTTATAGGTAATATTAATAATATTAATATAGCAGCAAACATAGCTATAACTCCTCCTAATTTATCAGGTATTGATCTTAATATTGCATAAAATGGTAATAAATATCACTCTGGAACTCAATTTTATTTTAAATATAAGTTTTATATTTATCTTTTATATTATTTAATCCCCGCCAAAAGCCGGGGTATATATAAAAATTTTTTTTCTTATATTTCCTTTTTAAAAAGGTATATTATCTTTTAAATAATATTTCTATACATTACTGTATAGTTTAGACTATGTCATAATATTAAATTTTATATGGGCCCGCCTTCGGCGGGCCTATATATATAAATATATATATATTCCCAAAATGGGTATTTTCTTAATATCAGAAGCGCTCGTGGTTTATAAATATTATTATCTATTTAATTTAACTAGTCGTTGAATATTTATATTCTTCAAATATATATATATAAATAATATATATATCATAATACGAATATACTTTACTGCAAATTGTCCTATATATGCCCGGCAGAGCCGGGAAATAATATAGGATATCCTTGCAATTCACTTCTTTTTCATTTTATATCTTTAGATATATATAATGCGACAGTATATGATTTTAATATATAAAATATTAAACTTATATGTATATAAAAGTATATTACATATTTCTTATTCCCGCCTTAGGCGGCATAAATACATATAATCATATATGAGTTATTATTATCGATGCCGGAGTTACCATAGGGTTACCTGGTATATAGTTATCTGGATGCTAAATATTAAACCGTTATAACGGTATTATATATGGACTATCTCTTCATAAATATAATCCCCGGATGGGGTGTCATTCAATTACCCGGCTTCCCGGCCGGGCATATCTCTTTATATTATATATAATCCCCCGCTGCGCGGGGTATACCGAACCGGCGTTCATAAAATATAAATGACGAGATAATTAAATACTTTATATAAATAATTTATGTATACGTATAGTCTCTAAGATTCCTACTAAGTATATATATATATACATTTGGTTATCTGCTGATTAAAATTATTATAATAATATTTTACTAAATTTTATTTAGTTTTATTATAAATCATTTCCCCGGGGTGATTATTATTCCCCCGCTTCGTAGGGGGAAATCATTTATCTATAAAAAATATATAGATAAAATAAAATAATCCCCTACAGGGATTATTAAAGAAAAAATTTTCTAAATTTATTCCAGCATATAGTATATATAGGCCATTATTTAATTGACCTAATGTATTAGGTGAAAAGAATACAAATAAACTAAATATTAATAAGAATACAAACACAGTTATTAAATCATTGAACTAAATATTGATCCCTTAGCTAAACCTATTAGGGTTGTCAAATATTCGTCACCGAACCGTACATGATAGTTTCCTGATCATACGGCTCTCCATAACTTTTATTCAGTCTTTTATTTTATTTTATATTTATTTGGATTTATTAATGAAACTAAAATTTTAGGAGTTTTATTTTTATTTCTATTATTATAATCTTTAATTAATATATTATATCCAAATTTTTTATAAACTTTAGATCTACTTGATAATTTATATTTATGAGCTAATGTACGTAAAACTACATCTTTAATAATATAATATATATATGATATAAGTATATTTTTATTATTAACATATTTATAATAATTAATATATTTTATTATTATATTATTCGCTAATTTTATAATATATTCAGGTTTAAATTTAACTCATAATATATTAGATTTACCTTTATGGTTTTTAGATTCCCTAATTAAATATCCTCCTTTTGTTAATTTAGATTTAATTATATCCATAGGTGCATTTAATTTTAACTTATTATTTTTATATATAATATAAGTATCTAAAAAATAAATAGGTTTTTTATTTATATCTATTTTAATTTCCCCCCGCTTCGCGGGGAGATAATCAGCCCCGCTTCGCGGGGCCATTTCTATATTATTATCATATTCTTCAATAAAAAATTTATCTATCATATAATTAATTTTATGATATTTTTTATTAAAAATGCCCGTCCTTGGGAGGGGGATACCCCCGCTCCGCGGGTAAATTATAAATTCATTATTATACCTTATATAATTTAAATAAGGATAAAATTTATTAATATATAAATCTAATTGATGTAAATAAATATTAATTAAAATAGGACTAATAATAGTATAAATAGGATTAGATATTAAATTAGTATTATTAATATAATAAAATAAATAATTAGAATTTAAAATTTTATGTATTAATTCTAAAAATCTTTGGTCACTAATTTTTTGAGATAAAATTATCATAAGTTTATTTTCTATATTTTTATAAAAATAATAGGTTTTATTCTTGGTATGAAATTTATCACTTTTTATATTTCCTTTTATAAATAAAGTATATTCTTTAAAATTAGATATTGATGAAGTCGTAATTTTATTTAAAGCTGTATCACGATTATTATGAAATATAAATAAAGGTTTATAAATTGTATCTAATATAATTCTTACAACTTCTAGTACTAATTTATCTTCTACATTATATTTTATAGAAGATAATGAAGATTTATTATTTAATGTAAATTTAAAACTATTATCTTTTAATTTTAATATAATATTATTAATATAAGAATCTGATATATCGTTAATTTTTAAATTAAAACAAGCTAAATAAAATATATCTTTATTATATAAAAATGTTTTATATAAATTTCTATCAATTATTTTATGGGGATAATTTAAAGATCTTAATTTTAGACTGTCTAAATTATTTAATACACTTAATGAACTACCTGTTCTAGTATTAAAATATCTTAGAAAAAAAGTTACTGGTTTCCTTCATAGATTATTATAAGAATGAAATAAAGAATAGCCTTTAAATCTTAAATTAGAATTTATTACTATGAAACCTCTGTTCGCATATTTATTACTAAATGAAACGAATCCCGTAGTTGTATAAATCTCTCATATTTGACTTTTAGGTTCATCACTCATTTCCTTGATATCTGTCGACCTTATGGTCATTAGATAAGTATTAATAATTGTTTTATTGATATATTTAAAGCCTATATCAATATTATTAATAAACGTCGAATTAATAGTAAAACGTTCTCTATAATTAAAGAGCTTTAGAAATTGATGTTTGAATAATCCAATTCTAACCATGAGTCATTCACTTGAATCTCTTTTTATTACTATCTTAATATATATTATGAGATCCTTTTCTATACATGCTCTGTTCAATAAATATTTTCATATATTACCTAAGTATAGTAGTGGAAGTATATAAACAAAATACTTGTTGCTATGTAACAACTGAAGAAATATACCACAACGGCGCACTTTAAATATAAAGTAACTATGCATTGGTATTCTATCTAAATTACCTGTTATTCCCACAGGATTTGAAGAACCATGAATATGTAAAGCTATTAAATGCATTATAACTAATGCAGCTAATATAAATGGTAATAAGAAATGTAAAGGTGAAGTAGCAAATTTATCTATATTTGATAAAAGAGCCCTTCCCAAACCGTACGTGCAACTTTCACTGCATACGGCTTTCTATAAATCTATAAAATACTTTAAAATATATCTATTTAGGTTTTTATCATCCCACGCAAAGCGGGGAATTATTATCCATTTATCTTATTTATCATTTTTTATACATATAATTTATTTTTTATATTCTTATTATATATAGGCCCGCCTTCGGCGGGCCCATATATATAAAATTTTATAAATCTATGTACGCGCTATTCGCGCTATAAAATATAAAATAAAGATATTTTTTTTATTTGTATATTTATTGTTATAATTAATCCACCTTATGGTAGTTTATATAGATCCTTAGTATCTATTTCCTTATAACGAGATTTACTGCTTCCCTTTTCTAAATTTTTAATATATATATATGCCCGTTTCCCGGATATAATTAAATATATATTTAAATATTAAATACTACGGAAGCTCCGATACCTCTATGTTATTAAACATTACAGGTATTCCCGGAGTACTGTTATCTCCCCTATTGTCATTTAGACTCTTCACTGATTTCATATATAATATACTAGCTAAAAATATTATTAAGAATAATATGCACTCTTTGCATTGCATAAAAACTATTTTTACAATCTTAAATAAGAAAGAGGGAAAGAAAACCCTGCTATCAGTTTGATAGAAGTTCGTTAGCCTAGTCATGTGACAACATCTAGCTAGATTAGTTTATATATCTAACCTTTTATAACATGCTATTTTCACTATTAGGTTAGCCCTAATGAGATAAGTTATATGCTTTACGTATAGATCTTATTGATCTCTTAATAATAATACGGATTCTTAAACTTTATAATTTCGATAACCACCCCCCGCTTCGCGGGGGGATAATTTCTTCCCCCCAGGGAAGATAATCATGAGGGTGTAACCCCTCATAATTAAGTATCTTATAATATGATTGAATCAAGGAAGAATAACCTTCTCACGGCGCACCAAAGAATCTTTGAATTGTTGGATTAGATACTGAGCATTCTATTTTATCTCAATATATCTCTATATTGACTGGACTATATCCTAATCTATTTATTAAAAGTATATATCTTTAATTTATGAGATATAATCATCAATTTATTATATACCCTATTTTACCGAATCTAAAAAAATATCTATATCATCAGCCCGCAGCAAAGCTGCGGGCTTTATAAAATTTTTGATATGATAATTAATGCCCCTCCTAGGGAGGGGGGAATTATTCAATTAATCCTTAAAAATAAACAGTATAATAAATAATCTCCATATATACGGCCGCCCGCAGCAAAGCTGCGGGACTATGATTTTTAGTATCTTTATATCTGTCTATGACGTGATATTTAAATAGATTTTCTGCGTTTAGTCTCTGAGTAGCAAAATTTCTAAATTTCACCACTGCTGATTGTCCTTATGTCATTATGATTTTTACTATTTTTTAAGTACATAATTTCTATAGGGATAATATCGGTCGCCTTAGGCGGGCCAATATTAAAAAGGATGTCCCAGCATCAAGAAGAATTTGTAAATTTATATTTACTATAATATGGTCCCTCATGTATATTAAAACCTCCTCATATAACATTTTACTTACCATTTTATATTTTTTTAATTTTATATTTACTTATAATTACTTATAAGATTAGACTATGTCATCATCCTTTAAAGGATGTAAGGCGCTCTTGGAGATATTATTGTTATATGTACTCAATCTCTAGTCGTTGAACGTTTATATCACTTTAAATAGATATCTATTTATCATATATAATATACTTCGCTTCATATTATCCATAAAATTATGGATTTTCATGAAATTCACCTTATTTTTCCTATATATTTTACAATATATGGCCGCTTATATGAGTATTTTTTGATTTTATAATTTTATATATTTAGGTAATTTTAAATTCTTATATCTTATATTACTTTTTAAATCTAATAATCATTTATTATATTCTATTAATTTATTACCTAATAAATGACATTCTGATTTACTAAATAAATCTATAATATTTTGAATATCTTTTATAGATGATATATTTAATTCTATATATTTATCTTTATTTATAGATATACCTTTATTTATATTTAATAATTTTTTTATATTATTAAATAATATAAAATTATGTTTATCTTTTAATTGAAAATATATATCTCTATTTTTTATTTTAAATGAACCTTTAGACATAGTAAAACCAATAAATCAATATTTAAAATAAAATAACTTATTAAAATTATATTTAATTAAATTATTATTAATATAATTATTACTATCAATAATATCTATATCATTATATTTTTCAATATTATTAATTAATATATATTTAACTAATAAAAATTGTTTTTGTTTAGTTTCAGTTAAAAATTGTATTTTATAATAATCTAATAAAGGAATTAATATATTTTTTATATCTAATTTATTAATTTCTAATCTTGCTAATTTTAATCCATTTTTAGGTGTTATATTATAAATTTTACCTAATTTATCCCCCCCAGGGATATAACCACCCCCCGCTAAGCGGGGGAGTGATTTAAATTGATTACTAAATAATTTTAATAAATCTAAATCATTTACATCTAAATTAATAATTAAAGATATATTTATATTATCTTTATCCTTTTTTATACGAATATTACCATTTCCATCTATAAAACCTATAAATTTAGATAATAAAATATAAGGGGGCAACGGTAACCCCTCATTATTATACCCTCCTTCGGTGGGATGTATAAATATATAAGATAAAGATAAATAATGATGATTATAAGATAAATGATTGATATAATAATCTCCTAGTAAAAGATTATAAGATATAAAATATATACTTAAATATATAAAATATAATGATAAGTCTCAGGTTAACGGAACTAAATCTGAACCAATGAAAGGTATAGCTGATAATAAGTTAGTTATAACAGTTGCCAATATTTAAATATTATTTACCCTCTTTAAAATAAGAGTTTAAATACAAACTGATGTCCGGCTGTCCGCCGCCCATTATTAAAGTTATTTAAATGTTAAAATAAATAATACCATGTACTTATTAAATATAAATATCTTATTTTATATATTGTAAAATTTCATATATCTTATAAAGATATAGTTTAATAAGCCTTGTGTATAATAAATAAATATATCTCTTATTTATTATATATAATATAATCGAATGCCGACCCTAGGCCAGTATTCCCCCGCGAAGCGGGGCATTTAAATTTATCATCTATAAAGGGATATAATATTATAACCTATAAAAGTTAAATATTCGAGTGCACATTAAGCATCAATTTCAGATACCCATTATTGGACCACTCTGTCGGGATATAATTAACTATACCCACGGTCTTTTTACTTAACATATAAATTTGACCTGTTTTCAATAATGTTGCATTATATTCTTAATAAATAAGAAAATATAATACTATATTTTCGAGATTTTTATATAATCTATTTATAAAATTTTAAATTTCATAGAAGGAATAATATAAGGTTTAACTAATTTAGCTAATAAAGGCATAGAATTAGCTTTAATATGTATATTAAAGAAAATATCACCATATTTATTAGATCCAGACTTATAAAAATAACAATCTAAATTATATTTAATTTTTAATAAAGATGTAAGATATTCTATATCTTTAAATTTAAAATTATAAGTGGCTAAATTTAAACCTTTATTAGTTTTATATCCATTATTCATTATTCAAATAGCTAAAGCTAAAGGAGATAAATAAATATCTAAATTAGAAGGTAAAATTTTTAATGGATATGATATATTTTTATCTTTTATATATCATAAATCATATATATTATTAAAATCTAAATAAGTTAAAGTATTAAAAGTAATAAATTTTTTTATTTTTCCTTTATTTCCTAATCTTGTATTTATTTTAGGTGTATTTAAATTACAAATACCTAAATTAGATATTAAATTATGAAAATATAATAAATAATCATTATTACTATTTTCTAAATAAAATAATATTTTAGTTCCTTCTTTACTTTTTTTAGCTTGTGATTTACCTAATAAAGAACCATATATTATTTCTAATATAATTTTATTTTTTACATTGTCATTCCCCAACGAAGCGGGGTTATCGATAAAATAATTTTCGTTTAACATATCGTTATCATTATTAAAACGATATTTTTTATTATCACATAAATTTACGCTATTTATAAACATTAAAATTTTATACCTCTCTATTTGGAGTAAATGCCCGTTATCGGTGGGATAAAAAATAGAAAAATAAATTTCTAAAATATTTAAGGCAAAAATAGTGTTACCTCAATGCGACATCTGCCCATATACAAGGCAATAAATAATGATTGTTATTTATCTAAAAAAAAATAAATATATGTAGCCCGGAGGGCGCTATTTGAATAAACTCTTTTTATAAAAATATGTAAGAGTAAATCATTATAACATATAATAAAGTTAACAAATTACCGACTGTACATTAAGCATCATTTCAGATACCCATTAATGAACCAGTCTGTAGCGATTATTTATATAACCGACGATCTAGTTATACTTTAATCGTTTTCATTAATGTTGCCTATAGAATAATAAATAACCAATTAATTTACGCCCCCCTGGGCGTTATAAATAAAATTATCCCCGCTTCGCGGGGGAAAATTAAATGATTTGATTTATATGTAATATATCTGTCTAAAATTTTTCTTATAAAAGTTACAATTTTAGATATAAAAATAAATCATCCTCCGCCCGCAGCTTTGCTGCGGGCTATAAAACCAGCTTAATAGTAGAAATATATCTACCATTATACACCTATATAAAAGATAAATAATTGTGTATATCTGGTGAATTTTATTTTTATATAAGATAGACTATCTAATAAAATAAATTACTAAGTTATAAAACTAACCCAAAACATAAGAATATATATATGCTACAATTGTAGAATACCAAATAGATACTATAAAAATAATATAGGGGGATTACCCCATAAATATCGGGCCGCCGGCTCCGTATTAGATAATCTTAAATAATCAGCAAAGCGACAATAATTTTTAGATATATACCCGCTTCACAATCTAACTTTAAGTAAAATTTAGATATATTTTTTTATTTAAGAATTAGCTAATTCAAATTTTATATTATATTTAGAAAAATGCTTATAATCACTTAAACCAGATTTAATTTTTAATTTTTTATCTGATCTAACAATTAGTTTTTCTTTTTTATTATTAAAATGAGAGTTATTTAAATCTAAATAATCATTTTCATCAATATGATCTATAAAAGATGAATAATTTTTAATATGAGTATCATTTAGAAAAGATTTAAATAAATCAGGAATATATATATAACCTAATTTTATAGCACGTTGTATAGTTTTAGTACTACATTCTAAATAATTAGAAGCTACAGTTATAGATTCAAATTCACATAAAATATTATTAGTATTTATATCAATTATATAAATAACTTTACGATTAACATTAGATTTACTTAATTTAATACGTATTTCATCAGTAAAGAAATTAGGATCTTTATTTAAAGCTATATTTTTTAATTCTCCACTTCTTTTATTATCTTCTATCTGTTTTTCCCTACGAGTATTTAACTCTTTAATTTTTGAATCAGATAAAAGTAAATTAGATAATTCCATATCATTTCTTAATATATATTTTTTTAAATTTTTTATATAAAAACTACCTCCATTTTTTAATAGATTAAATTGAGGTACTAATGTATGAATATAAGAAGTTTCTAAATTTAATAATTCGATATGGTTTTTTTCAATATTTGTAGATTTACTATAAAATGTTAATATACCAAATATAAATTTATTTATTCCATATGTATCAACAGATGTACTTATTAATTTACTACCTAATTTATTCCTTAAAATTAAATGATTTTTAAATTGAGCATCTAATTTATCTAATTTAGCTGAACCTATATAAAATTCTTTAGTTTCTATATTAATTATTATATATATCCCTGATTTTTCTTTTAATTTAGTTTTAATTGATTTTTTAACTAAAGATGAATCCAAATTATCTCATCATTTAATAGGTTTTACACCTATTTCTTTAAATAAAACATCATATTTTTGATTATGATTGTTATCTCCGCTTTCTGTGGGATATTTTTGATTTAAAGAGGTACTATAATTTCTTTTATATATTATAAGTTTACAACTAGTATTTTTCATATAATTCAAGTTATGCCCGCCTTCGGCGGGATAAGGATTATATTTTTTATTAGATTTTGGGCTATTGTTCTTAGTATAACCCATAAAGGCAGTGGCCATTGTTAATATAAATATTATAACTCCTATTGTTCAAACTAATACTCTTGGTGATTTATAACTTCCATAGTATAATGCTTTACCAATGTGTAAATACATTGCTATAAAGAAAAAAGACGCTCCATTGGCGTGTATATATCTAATCAACCATCCTCCATTTACAGTAGGGTCAGCCTATTCAGAACTGCCCTCCAAACCATACGTGATAGTTTCCCATCATATGGCTTTCCATGTATTATTAATTTAATATTACATACTAAATTTCTTATATCTATCATTAACTTATACAAAATATGGATAATACATATTATCATTATAAGATATGGTATATAGATATTTCATAATTCACTAATCTCCTTTTCATAAAAATAGGCCCGCCTTCGGCGGGCATATATTGATATTCCCTATAAGGAATAAGTATTTCATATTTTAGATACTACGAGATTTCCGAGTCCCCATTAAATATTTAGGAAAATCCTATAATATCGCCCCCCTAATGGGGGGGCCATATTTACCCGGCGGAGCCGGGTATAATATCGGCCCGCCGAAGGCGGGCCCATATTTAGGAAAATCCTATAATATCTTAACATATTATTTAATTCCGGGGTTACTTCCCTTAGTTCCATTACGTCTATATTTTATGTCCTTGTGTTCTTAGAATCTTGCATTAAATATATCTTAAATATATCCCCCTTAGGGGGGGATAATATTGGCCTTTAGGCCCATATTTTATCTTAAAAATAAAAAAAGATATCCCCGGCGGAGCCGGGGATATTATATACTATAAATTTATAGTTGATAATACTAATTAGTCAATATATATAATGCGTGATATTTATATATACTTTAGTATTCTATTATAACAATAGGATTATATATTAAATCATCATTAATGTATCAAGTTTCTTATCGTATTCATAAACACTTCCAAAAAATAAAAGATATATATTTTTTTTTTAATAAAAGTATCTTTGATTTATATGTCGCTATCCATCTATTGAGTTTATTAGACTTACCAATACCGTGACATTTATTGGCAATTATTATAATATATTCTCGGCGATATAATCACCATTTTAATAAGTATAATCTCATATATATATTATAGACTAAAATAATTGATATATTGGACTATATATTTTCGACGTAAGACACAAAGGCGCACTCACGCATTATATGTTCAACTGAATTAAATGCTAATTCTATATTACTTGAATAGTGCATTGCTAAAAAAATACCCGAGGCTATTTGTATAACTAAACATAAACCTAATAATGAGTGTGGTCAATTTATACAATCAATAATTTTATGATCTTGTTACTGCCACCCAAACCGTACGTGATAGTTTCCCATCATACGGCTTTCCCTCAGATTTTTTCTATATATCTTATATTTTTTTATATTTTTTTTTTGATAAAATATAATGCTTAATTTATAGTTTATGATATATTTTATTCTGAGTGATATACTTCATAATATACTACTATTATATCTCCGTGTCCGCAATAATATATCTGGATTATATAGGTTTTGGCCTATATTATATAATTAGAGGCGGTTACATCCCAAATTCTTGTATTTATCTTCTTACTTTTGATATAGTTATATATCAATTTGAATCTATTCTTAGCTGCTTGCGTATAAAACAATCGCCCCGGAGGGCGTATATATGTTAACTTTTATATAAAGTGATTTGAAATTGATTGTCTTATTTAAAAATGTAGGATAATTTTTAAATCTTATTTCAATAATACCATAATATGACTCTTTAGATATTATAATTGAAAATATTAATCTATACGTATCAAGTTTGTTAACCTCAGCATAAATAGGACAACTTGGATATGGCTACTAAAGACGAAGACATCTTATTTCCTATCCTTTCATTATTTGCTATCCGCATGTCTAATTTATTAAATTTAGAATACGTAATAATGAGTTGTATAAATTTAACCCCGCGAAGCGGGGCGATAATTATATCCCCTACAGGATAAATTTTTGACAATTATTTATAGCTACTTACAACAAAGAGTAGCACAGATAATACAATTAGATGGCACACTCCTACATTTCATCAGTAGTTTATTGAACTAGGTTGAGGACTATCTATTAAATAACTATTTGCTAAAGCTAAATAAGGATTTGATTTTCTAATTGTCATTTTTTTTATTTTTTATTAATTAATTTAACATAAAAAAGGTATTTATATTGTTGATCTTACCTATATATGCCCCGCCGAAGGCGGGGATTTTTATTATACCTTTCTATTTTTTATATATATATGATTAATACTTTATGAATATCGATCTTTTATCTATATATCATATTTTTTATATACTCATTTTATATTAATCCCGGCCAACGGCCGGGATACCCCCGCTAGGTGGGGCATTTATATGATATCATATATAACATTTAATATAAGATATTGATTTAAGAAATATCTACCCTAACAGATATTTATATTTGAAATATGATATTATAGGGAATAGAATACCCCACATATTAATTACATTATACATCATATTATCATATAATCCTTCATCAAAGCTGTGGGTTATATAATTACATCATACATATTTTATTTTATATTTACTTATGATATATAATTTTATCTAAAAAAAAGTAAAGTAAGTAATTAGATATGTAGTATATATATAAATAGATAAATATATATAACAAATTAAAATCCCGCCTTCGGCGGGCATAGATACTTATAAAGTTTTTTTTATAAACTACAAAGTGAAAGACATATATGTATATAAATATAGGTATGAGAAGTATTTAAATATATGAATATATATAAAATTTAAAGATAAATATAGCCCGCAGCTTTGCTGCGGGCGGAGGTTATAATAATTTAGTTTTTAGTTCTTTAATTTTATTAATGTAACGTCTTTCTAAATTTAAAGCACCTAAATTAATTTCATAAACAAAAGCTATAACTAAAGTTAATAAGAAAATTATTAAGATACTTAAACCATATATACCGTTAGTATAAGCACTAACAACGTAAGGTAATATAGAAGATATTTCTAAATCAAAAGGTAAAAATAATATAGCAACTAAAATGAAAGCTACACTAAATGCGGATCTTGATTGTTGATATGATGTAAATCCACATTCAAATGGTCCATCTTTTTCAATATAAGAATTAGATGTTGAAATTAAATAATTAATAATAATTAAAACACAAGCTACAATTGGGGCTAAATATAAATAAAATGTAAACATATTAAATAGTTATTAAATATAAACCTTCCGAAATAAATGGTAAAAATATAAAGAAACTTATTAATAATATAGTTGCTGTAGCTAATACATAAGCTAATGATAAATTTATATTATTATTTCCTTGAGATATATTTTCTTTTATTGTTCTACTTGTTATTAATACTTTTATAATATTTGCATAATAATATGTTGCTATTACACTACATACTATTAATATTAAACTTTCTAATATATAATTATCTTGTAAAGCACTTATTAATATATATAATTTAGCATAAAATCCTGGTAATGGAGGTATTCCTATTAATGAAAATAAAGCTAATATCATACATATTGCCAATGTTAAATTAGGTAATTTTAATTGATGTATATATATTAATGGTGATCATATAGATATTGGTTTACTTATATATTGACTAGCTGCTAATATACTTAAAAATAATATTATATGTGTTAATGTATATTGTATTATATATATATAAAATGAAATATCAAATGTTATAATTGATAATATAATATATCCAAAATTTAATAATCCACTATATGCTAATATAGTTTTTATATTTATTTGATATAATGGTTTATATGATCCTATAAATAATGATAAATAAAAGAATATAATAAATACATTATAATTAAAGTATATAGCATTTGCAAATATTCATGATGATATAGATATTTTAGCAACAATACTAATATAAGCTGTAATATAAGTTGGAGCATAATTATAAACTGCAATACTTCAACGATGTAAAGGTGCTAATCCCATTTTAAATAATAAAGCAATTAATAATATATCAAAATATGTATAAGCATTATTATTAGAAGATAATGAATAAAATATAGATATATCTGATAAATTAGTTGAACCAGTTAAAGAATAAATAAAGTAAGTAGCTAATAAAATAATAGCAGATGCAACTCCACCCATTAAGAAATATAATAATGAAGCTCTTGATGCATTATATGATCTATTATGTAAACCTGTTAATAAATATAATGAATAACTTTGTAATTCAATTATTATATATAAAGCTAATAAATCATTTACTAATGGAAATAATAATAAACCAATACTATTTGCTAAAATTAATAAAATTAAATAAGGAGATAATAATGTTGATTCATTATTTTTTGATGATATATTTGTATTATAAATAAATAAACCTATTATTAATAATATTATTAATATTATTAAAGGTAAATTATATGATGTTAAATTAAATCAACTATTAAATAATGTAAATCCTGGTATTAATGTTATTATATTTATTGAATTTATAAATAATATTAATACAAAACTTAATACTAATATACCTAATCTATTTAATAATATAGAATGTCCAATTTTTGAACTATAAGATATTATATTGTCACTATCAGTTTTATTTACTGTAGAACTTGTAAAAGTAGAAAATACTAATAAGGTTAAAAATGATGAAAATAACATCTCCTAAACTTTATTTATTAATTATATATCGCCCCGCGAAGCGGGGCGATACCTGATTACGGCTGGCATTTATTATATCATAAATTTCATCATTCATGTTAAAAATAAGGGGATTTTATTATAAAGATTATCAAATTATCCCCCGCAGATAAGCTGCGGGCGGAGGAGTATGTCATTTTTATCTTATATATGATAATCTTATTTTTTTTATTTATTATTATATTTTTATTACATCCTATATATATTTTTTTTATTTATTATATAACTTATATGTATTTAAAGGTTAATAATAAAAAAATTATTATTATTTTATAAAAAAAGTTACCATTTTTCAAATTTTGGTATAGGAGAGGGGAGAGGTATAGGTAACCCCCCCGGAGGGGGGGTATTTCTCATTTTTTTCTATTAAAATTCTGTGGGGGGGGGATAAGCTATACCCTACATATAATTAAATTTATTAATTTAAATTTATTTTATACTAATATGGGGAATATTTATATTTTTATTTATAAATTAAATCCCGAAGGGAATAACTAGCAAAATTATCTAATTAAAAGATACCTTATTTTTACTACGGCCTACGGCCGAAATATTTTATTTATTATTTATTAACTTAATTTTATAAATAACTATATTTTTAATTTGAATCTTATAGATATATTTTTTTTTATAAATTTCAATCCCCCTTTGGGGGATTAAGTATTATAAATTCCAATAAAAAATAAAGATATGCCGCCTTCGGCGGGAATAGAATAAAGAAATAGATAACCCCCCCCGATATAGTTATAGATAATTTATTTTAAATTCCCCCCCCTATGGGGGGGGATAAAATTAGTTAGGTTGTAATTAAACCTTAATTTTATACGGCTTCGCCGGACATATAAAATTTTATATATAATGCCGGCCGTAGGCCGGTATCGCCCGCTTCCCGGGACATTGATATCATTTTATATATAATTTATTTCCCCCACCCCTCGGCTATATGATCTCATGGGTTATGATAAATAGTTCACTGTTTTAGAAGGGTTCGATCCCCTTTATAGCCTTTGCTAATAGTCTAATGGTTAAGACAATCATCCTTAAGTGATTTATACATGGTTCAATTCCTGTTTAGCAAAACCCAAATTTTTATATATCAATATTTTTTCAATTTTTTTTAATGTTTAATTATACCACCAAACATATTACTGTTTTTAGACTTAAAGGTTTAGTTTTTACTAGATTTTTCTCAGGAGTTTCAGGCTTTAAATTATTTTTTCCCTTATGAAATTGGAATGCTCTATCCTTTTATACAACTTTATCTAAGTTTATTAAAAAGGATAACATAATCAATTATAAATACCTTAATGGGTATATAAGAGTTAATTATTCTAATACACCAGGTATATTTCAAAACCTTACTTTATCTAATGTTAGGCTTGTTAATTTAAACAAATTTAACCAAGAATTATGTGATGAATGGTTTAAAGAAACTAATTTAAGTTTAAATCTTTTATTAGACCAATATAATTCCGCTATCGAAAATATTAACTATTTAGAAGTAGTTTTTAATTACAATGAAACAGCTGAGATTTTTACCAGCAAAAATACTATTGATTCAATGCCTTTACAAAAAGATTTTAAAGAGGAGTTATGAATAAAAAAAATTTTTAAACTTATACCCAAATTTCCTTTAGATTTTAATAACGATTTAAATTCTATATCTAGTGATCTTTTAGTTAAAATCAAGTCTTCTGCTGGATTGGATTATGATGAGTCAGATTTAGAATTTTACAAATTAGCCAATGGTAACAAGATAGGCCATAATAGTAATTTAAGAAACTATATTCTAATAAAGGTTAAAAACACCGAACAATATTATTTATTTAAATATAATGATAAAAATAAAACAGCTCTGTTATTATCTTTTAACATAGTTATAGAAAAAGGTAAAATATTATGAATTATACCCCCCCTGAAGGGAGAGTTAAATAATAAAGAAACACAGGTTTGTTATGATCAAAATTATAACATGTTATATGTTTCTAAATTAATTACTAATTCACCTCAACCTAAGAACAAAATAGTTAATTACAGGGAAAAATATGTTAATTCTTTAATAACAAGAAATATACTAGGAGTAGAGAAACCTAAATCTTTAACTAAGGTTAAAGGTGTTCATACTGACCTTCGTATAGGATCTTTAAATATAGAAACATGTAAAACAGATACAGAAACAGAATCTTTTGTTGTAGCTTTAGGTTTTGCTGTTTTTAAAGAAAATATGGGAGAAGAACGTATTAATAGTGAGATACCTTATAACCATGATTATGTTGATTTAAAACTATTTAGTGTATATGATCATATACAAGGTGAGGAAAATATTATATCATCCTATAAAGATATATCTTATAAATTAGTTATTGAATGTATAATGACGATGTTTAAAAGTTATAATAATTATGTGTTTTATGTACATAACTTAAGTAACTTTGATAGTCTTTATATATTGAACAAACTATGCTTATATAATAAACATAATCCTGAAAATCCTTTTATTATCAAATTATTATCTAATAAAATTAATATCATAAGTATCAATATTTCATTAATTATAAATGGTGTTAAACATACTATAACATTAAATGATAGTTATTTAATTTTAAAGGCATCTAAAGACAAACTTACATCTCTTTTAAATCTACCTGAGTCTAAAGGATTATTTCCTTATGAATTCAATACAATAAATAATTTGTTCTATAAAGGTAAAGTACCAAGTTATAAATATTTCAATAGTCTAAAGGATTATAAAGAGTTTAAGAAAGGTTATAATCCTAAGAAGGTCTTTGTTTTAAAAGATTGTCTATTAGATTATCTTAAAATTGATCTTATTTTATTATTATATATAGTTGAAAGACTAAGACATTTTATATTTATTAATTACGAGATTAATTTAAGAAGAATATATACTATATCTAATTTAGCTTTAGAAGTTTATATAAAATGATTTAAAGAATTATATCATAAAATCCCCGTTATTAAAAATAATATTTATTATAAATATATGAAAGAAGCTTTCTTTGAAGGTTATACTCAAGTATTTAAACCTAAAGGTACTAATCTATATTTTTATGATATTAATTCTCATTATCCAGCTAGTTCTTTAAGCATGTTACCTACTGGTAGTCTTAAATATTATGAATTTAGTAATATGAAATATGAAGACTTTGATCAAAATATATTAGGAGTTTATCATGCTAAGGTTGAAATACCTTTAACAGAAAAATACCCTATTTTACCAGTAAAACACCCTGAAAAAGGTATTATTTTTCCTGTAGGAGAAATTACAGGTCATTGAAGTAGTATAGAACTTGATTACGCTTTATTAAGGGGTTATAAAATTAACATTATAAGTGCTTTACTTTACTCAGATAAAAATGATGTATTGTTTAAAGATTATGTTAATACTATGTATCATAATAAAAGTATATCAAAAGGATTTGAAAGATCTTTTTATAAATCAATGCTTAATAATCTTATAGGTAGATTTAGTCTTAATTTTGATGATAATACTTTGTTATTGAAAAATATAAATTCTTTCAATTTGTTAACATTAGGACATAAAATATCATCTGTTTATAATTTGGAAGATTCAGTTATCTTTGAGGTTGACAGATATTTCAACCTGAATTTATTATTTGATAACAATATAGAGGTCAATAAATATATTAATAATGAAGAATATACTAATTTAATGAAAGAAATTAAACAAAGTCGTTTTATTAAAGGAACATCAATTGTCACAACTTTATTTATAAATGCTGAGGCTAGATTAAGATTATTTAGATTAATACACGAACTTGAATCTCAAAACACAAATATCTATTATTGTGATAACAATAGTATTGTTGTTAATAAACCATTACCAGATAAACTTATTTCTGATAAACTAGGTGGTTTTAAATTAAAGAATACTGTTAAAAAAGGCTTATTTATCTCAGGTAAACTATACTATTTATTAAATGAAGACGGATCCACTAAAGTCGTTAATAAAGGATTATCTAATAAACTATCTTATTATGATTTTACAAAGTTATATAAAGGTCTTACAGTTAAAGGGGTTACTAATCATTCAACTAAACATGTAGAGGAAGGATTTGTTAATATACATGATATTAATATTACCCTTTCTGGGGATTATAATAAAAGAATAAAAGTTTTTGACTCTAAAAATAAATGAGTAGATACTAAACCTTACGTCTATAAAAATAATGAGTTAATTGACTCATAATTTTATTTAAACAAATATGGCCCCGCTACGCGGGGCATAACACACACACATTTTCATATATTTTATACGTTATAAGTATAAATATATACATATATTCATATATAAATACAATGGCAGCCCGGCAGGGAAATTAAAAATCCCGCCGAAGGCGGGTAACCCCAAGATTCATGTTTTACACCTGAATGGGGGGGCGTAACCCCTGATACATCCGGCGGAGCCGGATTCATCTTGCCCCTTTGGGACAAAATTTAGATAATAAACAGATAAACCATCATTAATAACCCGCTACGCGGGGGGTGCCATATATAAGGGATAATAAATGGATATTTAGGAAATGGGGGCCTGTAGGCCCCTTATTAAATTTTTTATTAAAAATGTTAGAAGAATGTAATAATTATACTTTCTTTGCTCATAATATGAGTAATATTCATTCAGTATATATATTAAGTGCTATATGTTTTTATAATTTAAATAAACCTAATGATTTAATAGATATAAGTATCTTAAATAATTCTAAATCTATTATTAAAATTGTATTAAAATATAAAATTAATGGTATAAGACATAAAATAACATTTTTAGATAGTCATCAATTATTAAAGACTTCTTTAATGAATCTTATTGATTTATTTAAGTTATCTTATAATGATAATAGAATTATTATTCCTTTTAAGTTTATAACTGAAAGTACATTATGTTATAAAGGATTATATCCTTCTAAATATATCGATTGAGATAATTTAACTGAAAAAGAAGTTAAATTTATGAATAATTGACTTCTAAAGAATCCTAATTATATATTTAATTTAGAAGAAGAATTATTAAAAGATATGAGAACTGATATTATAGCATTATTATTTATATGTGAAGAGTTTCGTAAGAAATTGATTTTATATTTTGATATAAATTTAGTTAAAATGACAACTATATCTAAATTAGCATTATCTATATTTAAAAATAGATATCCTGAGAATTATAAACAAATACCATTAATTAAAAATAAAACAGTATATAATTACTTGAAAGAGGCTTTCTTTGGTGGTTATACTCAAGTATTTAAACCTTATGAAGAGAATTTAAATTATTATGATATTAATTCACATTATCCTGCTTGTGCATTAGGTGATATACCTACAGGTGAATATTTCTTCACTAAATTTCCTAAAATTCCATATGAAAATAAGCCAGTTAATTATATGGGAGTTTATTCAGCTGTAGTACATATTCCAAATACTGAGAAATATCCTATATTACCAGTTAGAATTGATAATAAAGTTATATATCCGGTAGGTACAATATATGGTTCTTGAACTAATCTAGAACTAGATTATGCTCTTGAAAGAGGTTATAAAATAACTATATTTAGTGCTATTTTGTTTCAATCTAAATCATCAGATATATTTAAAGAATATATTATTGAGATGTATAATAATAAAACATTAAGTACAGGATTTGAACGTTCTTTATATAAATCATTATTAAATAATTTAATTGGTAGATTTGGATTAAAAATGTCTAAAGAAGTAACATTATTATTGAATAATAATGATTATAATAAAATATTAATAGGACATAAAATATTTTATACTAAACAGATTCAGAATAGTGATTACCAATTAACTAAGGTTTCTAAACAAATAAATCATGAAAAGATAGAGTCTAATAATATTGATATTAATAAATATAGTAATGATCCTCATTATAAAGATATTATTAAGAGTTTAAAATCATCTAATTATCTTGATGGACAATCCATTATTGTTCCTATTATTATCAATGCTAGAGCTAGATTAGTTTTATTAAAATTAATACATAAATTAACTGAGAACCATCTTATTGATGTATTATATTGTGATACTGATAGTATCGTGATTAATAGTACCTTACCTGAAGAACAAGTTGGTACATTGATTGGTCAATTTAAATTAGAATATCAAGCTTTATATGGTATATTTATAGCCCCTAAATTATATCTTTTATATATGAATTCTGATAATATTAAAATTGTTAATAAAGGTATTTCCAAGAAATTATCCTTAAACGATTTTCATTATTTATATAGTGGTATCAGTGTTAAAGGTCTTAAAATATCAAATATGGCCCCGCCTTCGGCGGGGCGATATTATCCACGGCTACGCCGCGGAAATATTAAAGATTGATTAAATGCTTCAGTTTCTAATAAAACATCTGAAGTTGAAATTACTGGTCATTATGAGAAACGTGAGAAAATCTTTGAAAATTCTAAATGAATTGACACTAAACCAATTTATATTAATAAAGATTTTTGATTAAATCTTAAGAAAAATAAATAATAAATAAATAAATATGGGCCCGCCTTCGGCGGGGCGATATTATCCCCGCCTCCGGCGGGGAAATATTCTATCATTAATTAATTAATTAGTATAATCTAATTAAATTATATATATTCATATAAAAAATAAATTGGTATTTAACAAATTATGGGGTTTACAACCCCATGATTCACCCGAAGGGGAAATTATCCCATAAATTAAAATTTCTATATATATATATATTCATATATATTTTTTACTATATATATAGGCCCGCCTTCGGCGGGCCCCATATAAAAAAGATCAAGTTAAACTAGGAAAGCCAAAATAAAAATGATTATGGGGGTATAACAGAGGAAAATAAAAAATATAACTTTATATACAAATAAAATAACTAATAATAGGATTAAGGTAAATTAAAATTTTACAAAAATAATTAAAAGAAAATGATCGCAATTTTATCAACTTTGTTAACATTTTATGTTAGTCAAAATAATATCATTACATTATTAATAGCTATAGAGATATTATTATTAACAGTAACAGTTAAAATAATATATATAGGTAATATATATGATGATATACAAGCAACAATATTTGCTTTATTTATAATAATTTTAGCTGGTGCAGAATCTGCTATTGGGTTAAGTTTATTAGTTTCATACTATAGATTGAGAGGTAAAGTTACTAATATTTTATAATGTTTAATTTTTTAACTTATATATTTGAAGAAACTATACATATAAAATTAGGTTCATGAATATCATTAGGTAATATTAATATAAATTATGGTATTTTATTAGATCCTTTATCAATGATAGTTATGGTACCAGTAGGTATAGTATCTACGGCAGTTTTATTTTATGCGATAGATTATATGAGATACGATCCTAATCGTAATCGTTTCTATGTAATATTAAGTGCTTTTATTTTATTTATGACAATATTAGTTATAAGTGATAATTATGTTATGATGTTTATAGGTTGAGAATTTGTAGGAGTAATATCTTACTTATTAATATCTTTCTGACATACACGTGTAGCTGCTATGAAAGCTGCTTTATCAGCTATTTTATTAAATAGAATGGGAGATGCTTTATTTGTTATATTTATAGGTACAACTTTATCTTTATTTCACACAGTAGATTTTAATACTATTGAATTATTAACTCCACATACTAATACATATATTTTAAATTTATTAGCAATTATGTTATTAATTGCAGCTACAGCCAAGTCAGCCCAATTAGGTTTACATAGCTGACTTTTATCGGCGATGGAGGGTGGACCAATTATGCAATGTAAAAATAGATGGGTAAGTCCTCAGGTTTTAATTTGTAAAAAGAAATCATTTATACCTAATATAGTTATAAAAAGATATAACTCTACAAAAATAGAAAATGAATTATCTTTATCAAGTAAAAATAATGAAGCTAATGAAGTATGAGCTTATGATATTTCAAAAATGGAATTAATAAATAATAAACCTTATAAATCTATATCAGAATGTTCAAATGAATTAAAATTTACAAGAGGTACTATACGAAAGTATTTAATATCCAAAGATATATTTAAACATAAATACATTCTTAGTTATTTACCTCTAAATAATAAAAAATTATTAGAATTAAATAAATCAATAAAAATATCTAATAAAACTTTAGAGGTTATAACAGGTGAATTATTAGGTGATGGACATATTACTGATAAAGGTAGATTAGAATTTACATTTGCAGCAGATGTATTATATCACATAAATTATTTAAAATTTAATGCCTTAAAAGAAATATGTACAACTTCAAAACCTACACCTTATCCTAAAAATAATCCAACACAATATTGATTTTCATCTAAAACACTTCCTATTTTAAAAGAATTACATAAAGAATGATATAAAATTAATGATAATAAAAATAATCAAATAAAAACTAAATATATAAAAATTTTACCTAAAAATATATATGATTTAATCACACCTATAAGTATAGCTCATTGAATAATGGGTGATGGTTACTTTAGTGAAGGTCGTATATTTTTATGTACAGATAACTTTACTAAAGAAGAAATTTTTATTTTAATAAATATTTTTAAGAATAAATTTAATATTGAATCTTATATAAAAAATAGAAGATATAAAGATAAATTAGGTAATGAAGTTTTACACTATAGAATTGTGTTTAGAAATTATGATAATGATAAATTAATTAATTTAGTTAAAGATTATATTGTACCAGAAATGCAATATAAATTAGGTATTTCTTTAGATAAAAGAATCAAAAATTTTAAACCCTGTCCCCCTTAACCCTTATTTCTATAAGGACAATAGGATAAATATGTTAAGATATTATAAGGTTTCCTTAAATATAATTTACTATTAAATGCCCGGCCGGTAGGCCGGGGATCCCCGCCGCCTCGGCGGCGGGAATTAAATTTAATATCTACGGCGGACATTTATTTAAATAAATAAATAAATAAATAAATATATTTTTATAGAAGGTTAAATTGGGCCCTCCTTAAATCTTACTATATGCTGGAATATTATAAAGCTAAATTAACTTAAACTATAGATAAAAATATATATAATGGAAATATAAATAGCCCCGCTTCGCGGGGCGATAGGCCTACGGCCGGCCTTATATATAGATTAACTTGAATAAAATATAGGAAAGTAATATAAATTTAGATATATATAATCAGCAGGAAACCAAAAGATAAAAAAATCGAAGTAGGATCCTCAGAGACTAAATGTAAGGAATATAATAATAAATAAAGGATAAATAAAAAATAAAACCTAAAAGGGTAAAATAAACTCTCTACTCTTAAAATAAAATAAAATTAATATATGCCCGCCTACGGCGGGGAGAGATTTATTATTATATGATGTTATAGTCCAATTTAAGATAAAAAATCATAAAAAAGCCAACCCCAGTTAGTTCATTATTACATGCGGCAACAATGGTTTGTAGTGGAGTATTTGTATTAGTAAGATCATCTTATATATTAGAATATACTCCATCAGTATTATTATTAATATTATGATTAGGTGGATTAACAACTTTAGTAAGTGGTTTAATAGCTGTAGTATCTAATGATATAAAAAGAGTTATAGCTTTATCAACAATGAGTCTAAGTCAATTGGCTCGAAAAATATATAAATATATATTTATAAATCAGGCTATTTTCGAAAAAATATATATCCCGGCTCCGCCGGGCATATATAGAAAAAATATATATCCCGGCTCCGCCGGGCATATAATAAATTTAATATTTAATTCCCCCGCGAAGCGGGGGTATCCCCGTCCGAAGGACGGGCATTATAATAATAAAATCCTTATCAATGATAGGGGTCTTCATCACACTTCCTACGGAAGTGAGATTAATATTATGCCCGGCTCCGCCGGGAATAAAAATAATATAATAACTCATACCTATAATAGAGATGATTGTAATAATTTATTAATATCAAAATTAAAAGATAAATCTCCATGTAAAGAAGAAGATAGATCTCAAGAAGATCAAAAATGATTTGAATGATTAGCTGGTTTAATTGATGGTAGAGGTCAATTTATTTTATCTAAAAAAGGTTATGCTAATTTAAAAATTATAATAGATTCTAAAAATAAATCTTTATTATATGAAATTAAACATAAATTAGGTGGTTCTATTAAATCAATATCAGGAGGAAATTCATTTAAATATAAATTACATCATAAAAAAGGTATGATTAAATTAATTAAAAATATTAATGGTTTAATAAGAAATCCTTCTAAAATGATTCAATTAAATAAATTATGTAATTTATATAATATAAAATTTATTGAACCTAAATTATTAACTTATAATAATGGTTGATTTAGTGGTCTATTAGATTCAGATGGTAATTTTATATATGATAAAGATTCTAATCAATTAAAATTAACTATATTTCATAAAAATAATTATTTATTAAATCCTTTAATAACATTATATAATGGTAGAATTAATATTACTAAATTTAAAGATTCATTTGTTTATGAAATATATAGAAAAAATGATTTATTAAATTTAAATAATCATTATTTATCTAATTATAAATTAAAATCTAATTTATTTTTAAAATTTAATTTAATAAATGATTTCTATTATCTTTTATATAAACTAAATAATACTCCGAAGGAGGGGCATTCTTTAAATGATAAATTAAAATATTATAATGATTTTATTATTTTAATTAATAAATGAATTAAATTATAATGCCGGCCTACGGCCGGTATCACCCCACGAAGTCTTAAAAAAACCATATTCCTTTAATTCCCCCGCTTCGCGGGGGTATCCCCGTCCTTCGGACGGGCATTAAAGTAATTATATTATATTATATATACAATTCGAAGATAACCAAAGCTCATAATAATATATATATTATATATGTTATTATAATAATAATTATATAAATTCATTTCTAATTTATTTCCCCCGGAGATGAATCCGGGGAATTCATTAAATATATATCCCGGCTCCGCCGGGCATAAGTAATTTTATATAAAACCAATGGGAATTGGTTTTAATTTTCTATATAGAAAATTAAATTATTATAAGCAAGTTAGTAGGAATCTCAGAGGCCATACGCCTGATATTTATTTCCCGCCCTGAAAAAACATGTATGTTTTTTTTTAGGAGGGCGGGCATATTTTAAATAAATAAAGAAATGGTCCACATAAAATCTTTATATAGATATTTTATTAGCAATTAGCAATAATGATGTTAGCTATAGGTTCAAGTGCTTATGATTTAGCAATATATCATTTATATTGTCATGCTTTCTTTAAAGCTTTATTATTTATGTCAGCGGGTTCAATAATTCATAGTTTTATGTCAGAAACTCAAGATATGCGTAAATATGGTGGTTTAATAGAATATCTACCTTATAGTTATATATCTATGGTTATAGCTTCATTATCTTTAATGGCTATACCTGGTCTAACTGGATACTATTCTAAAGACGTCATAATCGAATCATTATATGGTACTTATACATTAAGTGGATATATAATGTACTTCATCGCAACAGCTTCTGCTACATTAACAGCTATTTATTCTTTAAGAGTATTATATTTAACTTTCTATAATAATCCTAGATCTAATAAATATACATATGGATTTATTCATGAAAGTAATTGAATGATAATTCCTATGACTGTATTAGCTATTTATAGTATTTTCTTAGGTTATTATAGAGACAATGTTATATTCCATTTAAATATTGGTTTACCTCATACTAATACTTTTATAGAAACTGAATTTACTATACCTACTATCTTTAAATATTTACCTATGATATTAGGTTTATCTTTATCTTTATCTTTAATTTATATTTATGAATTTATGTATAAAATTAATAAATCATCTTCTATATTCAATAAAATCAATCATTTCTTTAACCAACGTATTTACTTCGATCAATTATTAAATAATTTAATAATTAGACCCGTTTTAGTATTTGGTGGTTATTTAAATGAATTAACTGATAATGGTTTATTAAAAGTTTTAGGTAGTACTGGTATTGGTAGATTAATACTTAATATACCTTTAATTATTATTATAAATATTATTATCGTTTTAATTATTCATATTTTATAATATATATATATAATATGTTAAGATATTATAGGTTATTTCTAATTCTAAATATGCCCCCCCCCATAGGGGGGGCTGATATTATTTATAATAAAGTTATATATTTTTTTTACTATATATTCATATATATTTAACATGACCGTTTATCGGACATATAACCCATTAAACAAATTAAGTTTTATTAATCATTTACCCAAAATTTTCACAAAAGTAATGTTCTAACATTAAACTATGAGATCGTATAAAAAATAGTGTTATAAATTTAAATTTGTTAAATACAATTTATTTTTTTTTTATATGAATATATATATCAAATAATGTCCATTTATCATTTCACAAAGGAAAATAATATGATATTTGATATTTAAAGTATATAATTAGCACTTAAATGTATTTGAGCATCTAATATATATATTAATGAAGGTAAGAATATAGCAAATGCAAATAATAATGGTAAGAATATTATTCAACACATATTTATTAATTTATCATATCTAACTCTTGGTAAAGTTGCTCTAACTCAAATATAAGTAAATGCAAATACGTTAGCTTTTAAACCTAAAATTATACCTGTACCACCACCAAAAAATAATATAACAGTTAATGTTGATAAGAATAAAATTGAAGCATATTCAGATAAGAAAAATAGAACAAAAATAGAAGAAGAATATTCTGTCATATGTCCTGAAACTAATTCTGATTCAGCTTCAACATTATCAAAAGGTGGTCTAGCACACTCTGCAACACAACCTATAAATCATATAATTGATAATGGTAATAATGGTATAAATAATCAGATAGATGATTGTAATTCAACATATCTTGATAAATTCATACTTCCAGCAAATAATATACATAATAAAACAATAGTAGTTAAAACTAACTCGTAACTAATTAATTGAGCAGTAGAACGTATAGAACCTAATAAAGAATATTTACTATTAGCTGATCATCCAGCTAATAATGTTCCAAATACTCCAACACTACTTATAGCTAATGTTAATATTAATCCGTAATTATGATCTGTTATAGTTATACCTGGTCCAAAAGGTATTACTGATCAACATAATAATGCTGATATTAAAGATATAATAGGACTTATAAATAATATTAATTTATCAGCATGTGTAGGTATAATTATTTCTTTTAATAGTAACTTTGCAGCATCTGCAATCGCCATTAAAATTCCATAATACAAATCTCTTCTTATATCATGCATATACTTATTGACTAATTTATGGTATATGGTTAGATATTTTTTGGAAGACTTCTCCCTAAATAGTTATTTTATTCCTTTTTTGTAAATAGAGCATAACTATCCATTTAACGACTCATTAAATTTGAGACTCTAATCCCCACTATGTGAGAATATTAGTTGACAATCCCCGCCTACGGCGGGTATATTGTTACTTATGAGTAATATATATATATATATATTTCTGTATTCTTTCGAATAAGGTCTGACTATATCTTAAGTATATATATCCTTATTAAGGGATATAAAATAAATACCAACTACCTTTTAGTCGATGAACAGCATACCTAATATGGGCCTCTCGGCCGATATTACCCCCCCCGCTAAGCGGGGGGATATGTTAATAAATATTTTATATAACCATTTTTATAATTACCTGATGATATTGAGAATATTTAATAAGTAGGTATTTGGCTGCAGATTGTCTATTTCCTTTCGTACATCTATTTCGATTTTACTATACCACGAGTCATTACCTGTGCCATAAACATATTACTATATTTACTTAGTTGAAATAGTTTTAAGACTTTCCCGCAATTTGATAGTTTTTAGCAAAAGGTTTACTTTCACTTCGTATATTTTATATAATGCCGGCCTACGGCCGGTATCGCCCCGCTTCGCGGGGCGATAAATTCACAAATGTGGGTAGATTTGATTATCAAATAAAAATTATATATTATATACTTTGGCCTAGAATAAATAACTTGCTTAATGAAAAAGGATAATCTTTAACCTAATTTTCTGTTTACTAATATCCCCGCCTACGGCGGGCATATATTTTATTATCTTGTTTATATTGTATTAAATATATACCCCCCTATATTTTTTCATCTATTTAAAAATAATGATCTTTCATCTGAAGATAACATAACATATTTAAGCATATATCTACATATTTTATATCATTTTATTTTTATTGGTAAAACACTGTTTTAATATTAATCCCCTCTTTTATATTATTTATTGAATGAAATAATCTAACTTGATTTATAACTTTAAATTGTTTTAAATTATCTTCCCATTATCTTACAAATAATTCATTTTGAGATAGATTATTATTTTTAAGGGTTAAATCATTACTATGACCCTCTCATTCTTAGAGGGATATAGATCCTCCTGAGAGGGATCTATTTATTATTTCATTATTATTATTTAAATTTTTCATTAATTTTAATTATATATTCTTGGAAATTACCAATTCCGTTTGGCCCCACTCTACGCTGCATATAACCTAGTGTTTTACGCTCAGCTACTGTTAAAAAAGCTACTGCTAATAACACTGACACAAACATTAATAATAATTCTAAAAATTGTAACATTTATCTGGTAATAGCTATTGCCCCTACAACAGATAATATTAATATTATTCCAGTTATTATTAATAATATAGCATATTCAGTATAAAATTGATTTCCTACTACTGTTAATTCATTATATGTATTATTAAATTCCATTATTATTCCATTATAATCATATGTTAAATCTAATGGTATAAAGCATACACATAATAAAGTTATTATTAATGGTGATACATTTCCTTGAGGTATATAATCTATTTTTAATAATGATAATATAAATAAAAATAGTATAGCAATTGCTCCTACATATATTAATATATATAATATTCCCATTAACATAAAATCTTGATTATATAATGATATAGCTGTACTTACAAATAATATTATTAATCATAATATACTTTGTACTGGTGATAATAATCCCATAGCTAATAAACTTGATAGTCCACTTATTAAATTCATTTTTTTTATTATTTTTAATTACTTTAAATAATGATGAAGATCATTAAGATAATAACCATTACTTTATTATATATTCATTTTACGTTTAAATTTGGAATTGAACCAAAATCGATGTATTAACAGTACATTGCTTTACCATTAAGCTATATAAACTTACCTTTATAATATTTCTTAGGGTGTTTTATATATGAATATATATGAAAAATTATTCAGCTTCAGCTAATCATTCGATAAATTCGTTAATAGGTACACATTCTATTTTTATAGGCATTAAAGAATGGTTAACTCCACATAATTCACTACATTGACCGTAATAAACTCCAGTTCTTTGTATTAAAGCACTAACTTGGTTTAAACGACCAGGAGTAGCATCTATTTTGATACCTAAAGAAGGTACAGCAAAAGAATGTAATACATCATTAGCAGTTACAATAAATCTAACGTGAGTATCAACTGGTAAAACAATTGAAGTATCAGTATCTAATAATCTTAATTGACCTTCTTCTAACATGTCATCAGGTATAATATATGACTCAAATTCTATAGTTTCTCCTTTCTCTGATACAAAATCTGAATATTCATATTTTCAATATCATTGTAAACCTACAACTTTAATAGTCATAGCAGGAGTTAGAACTTCATCACATAAATATAATAATATAAAACTAGGGAAAGCTATTAATAATAATATAACAGCTGGGAATATAGTTCATATTATTTCTAATGTTTGACCATGTTTTAAATATTTATAAGCAAATTTATTATTTTTAAAATCTACTATAACTACATATAATATATAAGAAACTAAACCTAATATTAATGCTAAATAAAACATTATATGATCATATAATTCATGTATACCTTCTTGGTTAGGTGATGCTGAATCTTGTAAACGTACACCTCATGGTGTTGGAACATCTAATCAAATCATTTATTTTTTAATTTTTAATAATTATTATAAATACAAATAAAAAAATATGGAATCAATCGGAATCGAACCGATATTGTTCACATGCAAAGCGAAAGATTTACCAATTAATCTATGATCCCATTAAATATATTTTAGGTATATGTTTTTTTTTTATACTCATAAAATATGAGTAAATAAATTAGTATATTTGCAAATATAACAAATTAACTAATACATTATAGTCTATAATGTATAAACTTATCTGAAGGATTTAATATTTGATATGCATTCAATATGTAAACACAACATTCTTAGCTAAATATAATAATTAACCATAGGAATGTACCTTATTATCCTTGCGTACACTTAAGGCAACAGATAAGAAAAAAATCCATAGATGATAAAATCATTACTGACTCACGTCGTAATTAACCCATCTCAAGTAACTCCTTAGAGGACGAACAGTCCTACCCTACCTAGTTGCTGCGACCAGGAGGACGAGTCTAGACGACCAATTTGTTATCGTTAACTTATTTAATATTAACTTCAATAATTTTCATTATTGTTCAGACTATATCTTAAAATATAAATATATATATTTCTAGGTATTTCGTGGTAGGATATTGTTATTTTACTCACCTACTAGTCGTTGAACGTTTATTATTCTTATAATATATATATATTATTTATATAAATAATAATTCGCTGCAAATCATCATTTTATATATCAAACTAATATGTCATATATTTTAGACTTCTTGCAATTAAACCTATTTAAACTCGACTATCGTTATTTATCGAGGTGGCAAACACCGCTGACGATATCAACTCTCACGCGGTATTACCCTGTTCAATTTTGTTATTTGTTGTTTTTTTAATAACAACATCTATATATTACTATATAGTTCAGACTATTTCTTTACCTAATTATTTATCCCCTTTGGGGGATATAATCAACCCCCCGCTTCGCGGGGGGGATAATTCATAGGTATTGGGCGCTCGTGGTAATATTATTGTTAGTTTACTCAATTACTAGTCGTTGAACGTTCATATATCTTAAAAATTTAACTAATATATGTTTCGCTACATATTGTCTTTATATATAAAGAGTTCTATGTAATTCACCCAATTAATATCTTTCAAATGAAAGTTATCTAACTAAAGCGTAGATAAATATATATTTCTATATAAAGGAACTAACAATTAATCCCTAGCGTAACTTTAATCCGTTATCGACATCCATACCATTTGTTTATGCCTGTTCACTACACTCTACGTAAGTACTAATTCCACTTGTTAGTGTCATTATCATCGCACAATTATGTTGTTATCCTTACTTATAATCTTTTATTCTATTTACCATATAGAATTATTGTACGTAATTTACTATTAAATAAAAAATTTAATTAAACATTTAGTCTTGATTAATCAAGATCATTGTTATTAGACACATCAGATGCTTTCGCTGATGTCGACGCCCCATCGAAACTAACCTCTTTACTCTTTCTTAAATAAGTTAAACTTAAGTCAATTAGTATAACTAACATTCTATATTATAGAATTCTGACTGTATTAATTAGATTCTTTTTTCAATTATATAGGTATCTCATTTGATTTAAAATATAAATATAACCTAATCTACTGAAATAAATGAAAAAAGACGAATCATAAAAAATATTATGATTAAAAATCAAAATAAAGATATAGTAAAGCTGCATAGGGTCTTTTTGTCAACCTACGGATATACGGCATCTTCACCGCAATTGCTATTTCACTGAGTCTACTTTGGATACAGTTATCGCATCGTATATTCATTCATGCAGGACGTCAATTATACGTCAATGAATTTCGCTACCTTCGGATCCTCACAATAAGACCGCCGTTTATCAGTCTTTTATAAAATTATCTATTAAATAATAATATTTATTAAACTAACACCGGGCAGATATCACTTATTATACTTACTATTACTAGTATGCAATAAGCTATGTTTTTGGTAAACAGTCGCACGATTTATTTTGCCGAGTTCATTCAAAGTAGTTATCCCATTCCCTTTTTGCTAATCATACCTGTGTCGGTCTACAGTACGGTTCATTTTTATTTTCTTGTTCTTTCACCCATCAATTTTATATTTCTATAATTATCTTAGGGACCGTTCGTTTATAGTAAAACCTTATGAATAAGGGGATAATCTTATATTATCTATCGTTACTCAAGCCAGCAATCTCTTTATAATTATCCATTATATATTCTGCTACCATATAATCTTAATGATTATATCTATAATACTGTTATTAATTTAGACCCGATATATTTTCTCTATTATTAATAAATATATATATTATTTATATATATATATATAAAATTAGTGCATTGTTACATGTTCATTAAAAGTTGATTATTGTCAAACCCACTTACTAATTGTCTATAATTTAATACCCCGTATATAATTCCGAAGAAAAATAATGTGAAATTATCCCCCGCTTCGCGGGGGATGATTATCTTCCCTGAGGGGAAGAAATTATAACATATAATTTCAACCTTTATTAAAAAAATAAAAGTAGGATAGATTTTGTTCACTTAATTAATATTTGGGACATTCATTTAATAGTCTAGGTTGTTTCCTTCTCGACCTACTACCTTATCGCAATAAGTCTGACTCCTTATATTATTATTAACTGATTCCGAGGTTTAAATATTTTGATAAAATTATATTCTAATTCCCCAAAGTTATTTAAGTGCTGTACCAGTTTAAATATGTATAAAGGCTATACTAAAATATATTTCGCAGAAAACCAGCTATCTGCAAACCAGATTTGTCTGTCACAGCTACACACACCTCTTTAGAAATTATTGCTACAATTACCTATTGAGTCATATATAAACCTAAAATAGGTTGTATATACACTTGGACATGTGTAGATCGTTTGCTTTCGGGCCTATATAATTTAATTTATTTCTATTTATATATAAAAATTTTTATTCAATTTTTCACTAAATTATATAACTCACTGGCCCAATTGGGATAGGTAGAACCTCTCAGTTTTTCCCCCCCTTAGAACCGTACGTGCGACTTTCATCGCATACGGCTCATGCAATCTTACTTAATTGTAATATTTCCCCGGCTCCGCCGGGGATAATATCGGCCCGCCTTCGGCGGGCCCATATTACAATATTAGCCAATTACCCACTATGTGGGCTTTTATTTAGCAATAATTATTTTCACTTGTATTATAACAAGATCTCTATCATAATCTACCGAAAGCTTTAGATTATCATATTGCTCTTAAAGAGCTAAATAATTATGAAGATCACAATGATTCAAGTCTGCATCCTCTCGGATTAAGTTATAAAACTTTATCAGATCTATTACTAATCTGCATTCGCTTTTTGAATCTTCTTATACCCTAAGTTCGATATAACAATTTCAGATTAATCTTTATATGTTACCTCTAAATATAACATTATATTTAGAAAACTAAGGGCTTACCAAGTTCACTAATAATTAAAATACATTAACGGATTAATTTTCCATAATTTATCCCCCTTCGGGGATTAATCATCCCCTGCGAAGCAGGGGGATAATTTACCGGTCATATACCGGACATTCCTTAGATACTATGCTTTACTTCGTGTTAAATATGTTCCATTTCAAATCCCAGTATAAGAAAGATTTGACTTAACAATGCCGGCCGGTAGGCCGGTATCGCCCCGCGAAGCGGGGCCATTTTTTACGAAGCCTCAATGCAAGTTCACTTTCGTTTATCATAGAATTATTACCCTAGCACTCCGATTAAATTTAATGGGAATAATGTTACATTGTCTCTATAGCTTCAAACTGATGATTACTCCTTCAGCATGTATAGATAGGGTCTAACCAATGGAAAGGTTAGGTGGTTATTAGCCACATTAATTATTAATGCTTCTTGTCGCACTTATACAAGAGGTACGTTATACTATAACTGCTCTTTATTATTCTATTTCTTTACTTTCCCTTGCGGTACTTTAATCTAAAATTTAATTTTATTTCTTAGTAGTTGGAAACTACTTTATTCTTACCTCTTGGTAATACTTTAAGATTTTAATACTTTCACTCACCGTTACTTATATTATCCCTGTTGGTTATTTAACAAGTTACTCAGATGTTTCATTCCACTTGTTTCTCTTTTTATCATTTTCATGATTATGATTGATCCCTGTTATTACAGTTTTTATCTTTTTATCATTATTTAAATTTTGATTCGTAATCCTTAAAATAATATTAATTACATATACCTTTTTTCAATATATCACCTATATTTTATATATTTAATCATATATTTATACCTTAATATAAATTTAGAATAGAGTTAAATAAGTATTTAATTATTTTATATGATATAATAAATATGGTATATAGATCTACTAAATATGGGGCGAGGTAGATATTAATCTTTTTATGAGTAAAATCCCCGCCAAAGGCGGGCCATATATGTATATATTCAAATATGAAAGTATAACACTTAAGCTTAACTGAACGGATTTGGTTGGATAGTGACCGAAATACGGTTAAATAATATATTTATAAGTACAGCATTTAATTTTTAACATATATCTATTATAAAATTAATTCCTACATATATTTTTTATAAATAAAGTTAATGTTATATTCTTTACAGATAAAAAATAAAAGTAAATAGGTCTTTAGTTAATTTTTTGGGTATATAGGTATGTTATATATATATAATAAAAATGAATCACTAAAAAAAAAAATGAGCCGAGCAGAGCCCATATTTTCAAGATTTATTGAAGAAGCAATAAAAAAATATATATAGTCTATCTCTATATAATAAGGGTCCGCCATCAGTGGGCCAATATTTAGTTGACCGGTATTATACTTATTACATTCTATATTATACTCTCGATATATAGAGATTATCTTATTTATGAAATATAGATTAGTCCCGCAGCTTTGCTGCGGGCGTATATGTTAATATTGACACCTAAAATATGGATTTGTATAAATAGATAATTATGAGGGTGTAACCCTCATGATTAGGGGGCTCCCATTATATCCCCCCTATGATTATACCCGATAATTATATCTCTATGGGATAAATTTTTATACAAAATTAAGGGTATATGATCTGATTCATAACTCGCTTCGCTGGTAAATATGGCCAGGGGCCGATATTATAGGGTTTTCCCTAAATATTATTTAACCGTCGACTCCTATATATAATAAAGTAAAATATAAATGATGATTAATCCCCCTCATATTAATCCTAGTGATAAAAGATAGTATATCTCCAATTTAACTAATAGTGGACTTATTATACACCGATGGGCTAAATGTCTGGTCCATCAGTGTATTTTATAAATATCTGGTCCTTCAGTGGCTTGTTTAAATATTATACCTATTTTATTGTTTTAGGTGGGTATTTTTTATATGAATATATATATATTTAAATATGTAATAAAGAAATTTTATATTTTATAAATTAAATTAGTTCCTTCTCATATCATATTTAATATTGAATTAGGGAATAAACCAAAGAAAATAGTAGGTAATATTAAAGCTCACATTAAGAAACTTTCTCTATAAGTACAATCAGCTGTTAATGAAATATAAGGTGTTTTAATACCTCCAGTTAATCTATTAGTTATTTTCATTTGATATGAAGCAGATAATAGAACAGATAATGCAGCTAAAGCACCTAAAATAGGAGCTCTATTAATAGACCCAGTTAATGATAACATTTCACCAATAAAGTTTAAAGATAATGGTGTACCAGTATTACAGAAACTTAATATAATTAAATATACAGCTAATCATGGCATATAAGTTAATAAACCTTGATAGTAATAAATTAATCTATTATGATATCTATCATATAATATACCACCAACTATAATAAATAAACCTGGAGATACAAAACCATGAGCTAAAGATAAAACTAAACTACCAGATATACCAGTTAATGTATTAGATAATATACCTAATATACATACTCCCATATGCGAGATGGAACTATAAGCTATAATAACTTTTAAATCAGTTTGTCTTAATGTTATTATTGATGTATAAATAATAGTAATAACACATAAAACATAAACTAATGGAGTATATAAAACTGCTGCATCAGATAGTGTAGGTAATATTAATCTAATTATAGCATAAACAGCTAATTTTAATATAACTCCAGCTAATAATATAGATCCAGCTAAAGGAGATTCTGAATGAACAACAGGTAATCAAGTATGAACAGGTGCTAAAGGTGTTTTTACAGCTATACCTATAGATATAGCTAAAAATAATATACATTGTAAATCAATTGATAAAACTAATAAACTAGTAGCTTGATAATCAGTATTATCTAATAAAATTTCATAAATAGCAATAGCTAATAACATAAATAAAGAAGAAAATAATGTATAAATTAAAATATAATCAGCAGCTTTATCTTTATTAGCAGCACCATATAAACCTATCATAACAAATAAAGGAGCTAAAGAAGCTTCAAAATAAATATAAAAAGATGTCATATCTTGACACATAAAATTAATTAATAATATAATACCTAAATTTAAAACTAATTCAAAAAATAAAGTATTATTTATATTATTTCAATTAGATATTATTGATAAAGGTATTAAATAAGCTGTTAATAATATTAAAATATCAGCTATACCATCAGTTGTATAAAATACATTAATTTCTGATCAATCATATAAAGTTGGTATCGCTAATAAACCACTAGCTATTAAAATTATATGTTTAGATAATTGATTAAATAATCTTGAACTTAAAGAAGTAAAAGAAGATAAAAAAAAATAAATAAATGTCATAAGTTTTGTTTAATAATTATAATCATTAATATGACTAAAGGGAGTTGAACCCTTAAATAAATTAGACCTAAACTAATCGCGTTTACCTATTTCGCCATAGTCATTTTATCGGATGCAACGTGATTCGAACACGTGGACTTTTAAGTCTTAATAACTCAAGTATTACGCTTTAAACCACTCAGCCATACATCCTTACCTATATATATACCCTCTTAGTCGGAATAATTAATAAAATCATGGGAGTTACATACCCATAATGGAGCGGCCCCCTAATCATGTCATAAGGACATAATTTATCCCCGGCGTAGCCGGGATTAATCATGAGGGGTTTCACCCCTCATAATTTATTTAATTAATTGAATTAAGACAGTAAAAATTAAATTTTTAATAAAATTCAAAAAAATGTTACCATTTTTCAAATTTTGATATAGGAGAGGGGAGAGATATAGGTACCCCCCCCCGGAGGGGGGGGTATTTCTCATTTTTTTCTATTAAAATTCTGTGGGGGGGGGGATAAGCTATACCCTATATATATTTTAAGTATAATTATTACCTTATTTTCTACTAGTATATTTATTTTTATTTATAAATTAAATCCCGAAGGGAATAACTAGCAAAATTATTAAATTAAAGATATCTTTTACTTACAACGGCCGAAGGCCGTTATTATTCACTTTATAATTTATTAACTTAATTTTATAAATAACTATATTTATAATTTGAATCTTATATACACATTATTAAATAAATTTCAATCCCCCTTTGGGGGATTAAGTAATAAAAATTTCTATAGAAAATATATATATGTCGCCTTCGGCGGGAATATGGAAAATAGATAACCCCCCCCGATATAGTTATAGATAATTTATTTTAAATTCCCCCCCCTATGGGGGGGGATAAAATTAGCTAGGTTGCAATTAAACCCTAATTATATAATAAAATAAATAATATGAGTCAGGCCTATATTATAGATTTAGAAATATATCCAAAAGGTATAATAAAAAATATATTTGGGGTTAGGTTTCCCCATAATATAGGCCCGCCGAAGGCGGGCCGATATTTGCAAAGATAAAATTTATACCTATATATTTTATACCATGAGTAGGTTTTTTAGCTTAGTAATAATTTTTTATATTATTATTAACTATAATATCTTTTTTATTTAACTAAAATTTAAATATTAGATTAATATATAACTAAAGAAACATAGAATACATAAAGTTTCCCGGCTGCGCCGGGCATATATAAAAATAAATCTATTTATTATCTTAAAAAATAATCCCCGGGGCATGTTTAATGAAAAAAATTCACCATAAATGGCCCCGCTTCGCGGGCTATTATATTACCCCCGCGAAGCGGGGGATGATTCATGTTTTACATAAATTATCTCCGAGATGATTAATGTTTCACATAAATTATAAGGGTTACACCCTCATGATTCACTCCGAAGGAGTAAATTATCCCCCCCCGCGAAGCGGGGGGGATGATTATATCCCCGGCTTCGCCGGGGATAAATTATAAGAAATATCCTTTTAATAAAAAAATTATATTATATGTTATATAAAATGAAAACCAAAATATAAATATGTTATCTATAAATAATGATGATAATCTAGAAATAATTACTAATATCCCGGCTCCGCCGGGCATAAAATTAATGAAAACAATGTAGGTTAAAAATAAAATATGAATAATAGAGTATCCCCGTCTTTAGTACGGGGATAGAGATATATAAATAACATAAAACGTAATTTATATACTTTATAACATTTTTCTTAATATAATATTATATAACAACATTTTACCTCTATATTTTATTATAAATATTCTATTTCTACAAAAATAGTTTGAGGACTTATTTAACACTTCAAGGACAAATAAGTCATTATCCCCGTCTTTAGGTTTATATCTCTTTAGCCTTTTTTTTTTATGAAAAAAATAAGATATAGGAGAGATAATTTAAAAGTTAGCTTAATAAAAAGTGAGTCGTAGACTAATAGGCAAGTCACCTAGATTTGAGCTAGGTTTATATATGTTCGAATCATGTCGACTCAGTAAGCATTGGTAGCTTAAAGGTAAAGCCTTATAATGTCACTATAAGAGATGTCAGTTCGAATCTGATGCGATGCGAAATAAAAGGATAGCTCGGTATTGGTAAACTAATCTACTTGCTACGTAGTTGCTTTTAAGCTATCAGCGTTCGAATCGCTGGCTATCCGTTATTTATTGACATATAACACAATGGTTAGTGTATATTATTACGGATATTATTATGCAAGTTCGATTCTTGCTATGTCATAGGTAAGCAGTATAATGTAATTGGTAACATATAAAGCTCATGCCTTTATTATGGTAGTTCAAATCTATCTACTGCATATATTAAATGAATTATAGCTCAATGGTAGAGCAGTCCACTCATAATGGATGTATCTCAGTTCAATTCTGAGTAATTTAATTTTATAAAAATTAAAAAAAATTAAGAGAACATGATGTTGGTTCAGATCAAATGCTATGTAGAGACATAACACATGCAAGTTATTAAATTAATAGCGTTAAGGTGAGTGATATAAGATATAAAAAATATCTTATTCAGATGTAGGTAATAGATAATAAAATCTAGCCTTGGAACTGGAGCCGGCGATAAACGTCACAACGGCCACATTGATTTATTATCAACTCTTATATAGAGCAGCAGTGGGGAATCTTTGACAATGGTCTAACGACTGATCAAGTTATCTACGAGAAGGATATTAACTATAAATATACGAATTTAAGTCCCGCAGCTTTGCTGCGGGCGGCCGTATATTTAATCATAAATAATAAAAGATTAACTATAAACTTCTAAATAATAGTAATAATGATACTAATTATGAAAGAGTCCTAACTAAAATATGTGCCAGCAGCTGCGGTGTGCGACATGTAAGCTATTCTTTATATTTCGATATAATATCGACATTATTCGTAACAAATATGTACCTATCTATACATGCTAAAAAAGTGATTTTTTAGTGTGAAGCTATAGAAACAATGTAATTTATAATAAAAATCACATATATTATAAATGCTAGGTAAATTTACTATGGTTAATTAAAGTTAACTACTTGTTGAGGTCTCTTTAGGCAAATTATTTAGTGATTAAAATAAATAAATAATAATCAGGAGTTTGAATAGATTCATCGTATATCTATTCTGTTATAAACGTTAAAACTGATAGGGATAAAGAGTAGAACCTAAGGTAAATATATATAAAGAATGGAACTTGGTAAGCCTCATATTCACTATAATATATATTATAGAGGTTATTTATAAAATAGAAATATGGAAATAATAATAACGAATAGGAGGTAAAAGACTTCTTAAAAAGCAAATGCAATAATGTAATGTTATTGATAGGTTTAAATAAACTAACTTGAAAGGGTGCAGACTTAAGATAAGGGTGTTTTATTAAAATATAATGCCTGAGCCGTATGCGATGAAAGTCGCACGTACGGTTCTAAAGGGGGGAAAGTTTGTGAAAACCTACCTATCCTAATTAGACATAGAGGGCAAGCATTGATCAGAATGGCTTAAAGGATCTGTAGAACGAATCTTTAAAAATAAAGATATAGAATAATGTCTTGAAAGAGAGATAAGGTAATAAGAATTAAAGTTAGAGGGATAAAATACTACGAAAACATTAAGACTATAAAGAGATTACTTAAAATTATTGACGTTGTGAGATGAAGGCTACGGTAGCGACATGGATTCGATACCCATTTAGTCGTAGCAGTTAACTATGAGTACAATAAAAGAAAAATGAAAATGAATAGTACTCCGCCTGACTAGTACGCTCGCAAGGGTGAAATACAAGACATTAGACGGTTGTAGTCCCAAGCAGTGGAACATGTCATTTAATTGGATGATCCTCCAAGAACCTTACCATCTCTTGAATTTTTAACAGGCGTTACATCGTTGTCGTCAGTTCATGCCGTGAGGTTTAATATTAAGTTATTGAATGAACGTAACCCTTTTCTTTATAGATAAGTATAATTGTAAAATTATAGGAAGTAGAGGTAGAAGACTAATCATGATGACCCTAATGAGATGGGCTATCGACGTGTTACAATATTAATAACAATTATATTAACTCAAAGTTAACATATTATATACTTTTAAACCCCGCAGCTTAGCTATGGGACAGTATATTTATTAAATATTAAGATTAAGACATAGTTTCATTTATGAATTGTAATCTGAAATTCGGTTACATAAAGGAGGAATTGCTAGTAATCGTAAACTAGAGTGTTACGGTGAAATTTTTTGCTACTTCGTACTAACCACTCATCAACAGCAAGAAATTTTAATTTTACTTATTGAGCTTTTATTAAAAGGACTTGCTGTAAGTTGAAATACGGTTCGGTTAGGGGAACCTGATCGGGATTTATTTATTTATTCATCTATTTTTTTAAACACCCACACTATTTTACTGTGGGATTACTTTAATATATTTTTTATTTAAGTTCATTAGTCTATATCTCAATGGTAGAGAGATCGATTGATAATCGATAAATATGAGTTCGATTCTCATTAGACTAAATTTACTCTTTCCATTAAGTGGATATATATATTATCATTATCATTATCATTATCATTATTTTTTAAGATAAATTTTTATTAGTATATAGATAGGAGATAATATATATATAGGTATATTTTTTATATAAGCGGTTATGATGAAATGGTAGACATAAAACACTTAAAATGTTTGGATTAATATCGTGTAGGTTCGACTCCTACTAACCGTAATAAAGGGGGGAGATTCTAATGTTGGTAATTAGAGCTAAATTGTAACTTTAGTGCCGTAGTGCTGCGACTGTTCGATTCAGTCTCTCCTCAATAAGATAACTATAGTTCAAAGGTAGAACAATTGTATGTGGCGCAATTTATCTGAGTTCAATTCTCAGTAGTTATCCTTTGCTTAGGTAGTTCAATGGTTAGAACAGACGCCTCATATGCGTCTAATATAGGTTCAATTCCTTTCTTAAGCTTATGTCGTATAAGCTAACCAGGCATAGCGTCCGTTTTGTAATCGGAAGGTGTGGGGTTCGATTCCTCAATACGATATTTTTTGACTATATGATCTAATTGGTTATGATAATACTACTTCACAGTATTTATATGGGTTCGAATCCCATTGTGGTTAATTTTTATTTATTACATTTCTCGATAAATTTTTACTAGTTACGTAGGATTCTATATATATGAATATATATTAATTATATTATATAATAACATCTAACTCTAAGGTAATAGTTTTTAGATTATTCCTACTTAAGATATTTGATATATATATTATTTCTTTATTTTACCTATTACTATTTTATATCTGTTTGTATATTTATAACTTTATATAATGCCGGCCGGCATTAATAATATCATAGATTTATAAGAGATAGATAAAGAAATATATGATACAAAAGTTATAAGATATATAAGTAAAATATGTATATATGAATATATGAGTATCTCTATATATATAAGAGATATATAAGGAATAAAATATCCCCTTAAGGGGATATAATCTGCCCGCTTCGCGGGGTCATTTAATGTAAATAAATAGCGTCTTTTAAATAACCACTAAATAAGATACAGAAAACATAAGCTTGTATCATAGCGATAGCAAATTCTAAAATAGTTATAGCTATAACACCTGCCATAGGTATAAATCCACTAACAAAACCTAATATAGATGAGCTCATTAAATTTAATATTAATGAACCTAATATTAACATTAACAAATGTCCTGACAATCAATTTGAACTAATTAATCCCCTTATTTATAATTTTTTATTAAAAAATATATAAAAACAATAAATGGATAATTAGATATCCGTAGGGGATAAAATTTCTTTAATCTTAAATTACTTACTGTTTTATATCAGCATTTTGGCTTAAGAACCAGTTTCCTGGCGATTAGAGTACACCTTATAACATATATAACTTATATAGATATATATATCAAAAAACCATCTACTCGTTGCTCTTTTACATTGATAAATATATCAAACATATAGATTTATTAAAGAAATATACAGTTTAATACTAGTTTTATTGAGAAATAAAACCTCTTTTTATTAATGATTTAGATCCGCGATCACCCATTTAATAAATATAATTTAACAATAATAACTCCTAAAAGAGATAATTCCCTCACCAAAAATGGGGGTTTCTGGGGGGGGGATTGAATATTATATAACCTGTAGCATGTTACAGGTAAGAATTTTATATTTATAAATCTTTAATGATATTACCATACCTTGAGTCATTAATCAAGCCGGTATAAAAGTTTCCTTAAATACTTTGGTTATTAAAGCTTTAGGGCTTCCCCGGAATTTGGCTTTTAAACACATTGTCATATGTTAGCTGATAAACGTAATCCTAATGATATAGCTTTAGAACTGTAAGATAAAGTTTCTATTAAAACTAAAACTGGTACTAAAGCTAATGGTGTACCTGTTGGTACAAATAATGAAAAGAAACCTAATCCATGATTTACAAATCCTATTATAGTTAAACCTAATCATAATGTTAAACTTAATGATATAATAGCTACTATTTGTGCTGATATAGCAAATGAATAAGGTATCATTGAAACTACATTAGCTATTAATATAAAATTAAATAAAGTAAATATTAATGGGAAATAAATTCCTCCACGTGAACCTACTTGACTTTTAACCATATTTAATATAGTATCATATATAGCTAATATAGCTATACCTCATCTATTTCATCCTAAATATGATTTATTTAATAAAATATTGTATCCATATATTATTAATGCTACTATTGATAAATATATAACATAATTAGATATACTTAATGTTATTATATTATTTATAGTTAATAAAGGTTTAATTTCAAATTGATCTAAAGGTGAAAAAAACATATCTTTTTTATTTTTAATTTCCTTAATAGTTTATATGTATTTAAGGTCTAAGTTAATTAAACTAACCATTTATATAAAAAATAGACGCCCGCCCGCAGCTTTGCTCCGGGACTTTTATATATAATTTATCATCATCGGGCCCTAATTTATTTTAGGTATTATTTTTAGTATATTACCCCACACTGTGGGTTATGCCATAGGTTGGCATTATAAATATATTTATAATTTTATTATTAAAATTCTAGCAATTAATAATCTTAATATATTAGGTAATAAATATTTAGAAGTAATAAATATTAAAATAGTTAAAATTAAGATACCAAAAGTTAATAAATGTAAAAAATAAAAAGGAACTAATTGTGGCATAATTTATTAATTAATTAAAAGGATAAATAAAAACATATTTGAAT